CCGTGAATTCTACGTCCATTTTACCGACGAAAACGTTCGTCGCTTGTGTGGCCTCCCTTTACCCTAACAAGCAGTCTTCTACTTCTAGTCGACTGCTTGCCTGGGCTTGAATGCCGTTGGTTTGGCTAGAGAGGCCGAAGAAGTAGCGCAGTGAAAGAGCAGGACTTCTTTCACGGAGTGAAAGGAGGAAGGCCTTTTTCATGGTGAGTTTGCTTTTGTTTGGCTTGCTTCCATGATCAGGGGAAGGGGAGAGGTGAGGAGGGCCCCTTCCACCAGACTACTTTACTAGCTTGAATTCATTCACAGTACAGGAACTGGTTTCACAAAAGGGGTCAAGAACTACATAGATCTGATACCTTCTTCCTGGTCTGGGAGGTAGGTTATGTAGGCAACAACCGTTCATAGGTTGCTCGATCGCAAAAGGCCAAATTCATCGTTGTCAGAGCACTGAACCCTCTGGATTCCCCGAAAATGCCCGAAAGCGTTGGGGTTCCAAATGGTCAATGCTTCCTATATGGAATGTAGCCTTCATCCAAGGCGAGGCCCCCCCCGCAAGGGGGTGGGGGAAGAGAGAGTGGGTATGGGGCTCTCTTCGCTTGACTAGAAGTTGAAGATATCACTTTCGTTCGGTGAAAAAGATCCCTCTCGACTAGTGATGAGGCTCGTCTCATATGAAAAATCGGGGAAGACAATCAAGTCCACTTGAAAGCCAGTTGCCCTTGAGACGATTCCTCATAAGAGAAGTACGAACGCTCAACTATGGTGACTCCGGTTTCAACAGTTCAATTGAATTCTTGAAATCCATTCACATACTCAAAGAAAGTAAAGAGAGGGACGAAGGGATTACGGACGAAAAGGTGATGGCTTTCGATCCGCGGGATTTGCTACCGTCAGATATTGCACTAGAAATGGAATGGAGGAGGCAGAGGTGACCGCTAGGGAGGCAGTAGTAATGCATGCAGTTGACTCGGGACCCGTTCCAACATCCATTCATGTCCCTCCAGATCCGAAGCTAGATACGAATCAAAATGTGAATGAAGCGCCTGCACCTGTTCGGAAATAGATGACGATTCTTCCTCTCAGCAACTCCGGTTCTGTTTGGGGGTATAGGGACAAGACGTTTGTGACTCAAAAATAGAAGCTAAGTAGCTACACTTTCGTGCCAGCTAGAACTGCATCGAAGCCAGCTATAAGCCCGGAGTCGAAGACAATGGTAGAGCCGGTTGCTGACTTTCCAGATGGAGCTGTAGAATGCCTTTTTAACCTCTTTCTCCGGTAAGCGACCTACAGTACTAGGGTTACTAGCTCATACCCACCAACCAGCTCAAGGAATTGGAAACCACCGGAAAAAGTATTCCCTCCATCTACTCCTTCTTACCGGAACTCATCCACTCTCAAAGGTTTAGTATCCTGACTTGAATGCCAGTACTCCCTAAGTCAGGGATATAAAGAAGACGTTCCTCCTCATAACAGGAACAAGAGGAACTCCTGATGCGATCACCTCTCTCTCAAAAGGCTATAGCAGGCATTTCAACAAGATATATCATAAATGATTGGTGCCCGGGCTTTCAAAAGCTGTTTTCTATAGAAAAAGTTGGTCAATGAATGAATGCAATTCCCGCTGGAAAAGGAAGGAGGGGAAGCTGAAAGGACTCATCCATAACAGAAAGTAGTGAACGACCAAGCAGAGTAAGTAAGAGGCACAGAAGCGATTGCTCGAGGAAGGAGTTCGAGTGCCTGACTTAGCGTAGCGGGACTTCCTCTGAAACTTACTAATATGAATATGGATTCCACAGAGAAAGCTGTCGATAGTTCGAATTCTGCTTCCATCTTTAGGCCCCAAAGACTATGGTTTTTCTCCCGAATTGGACCGGGTTATGCCTCTGTTTTTTTACTAAATACGTCTCGAATTCTCAAATTAGGTAGATGACCGAGGCACTGAATCCAAGGTCTTCCCTTCTTCGAAAAAGCGCATTCGATCGAATTGACCGGATCACCCAATGAAGTCTCCGTCCGTAGTGAGTCAAATCTAAGCTTCTCCTCTTTAGATCAGAGAATGACTGGGGAATAGATGCTTTTGTGAAGTTTGTCTTATCCTGTATCGGAACTGGTCGTAGCGGCAGCGTACTGAGCTGAAGAAGGGTCGTCGCTCGAACGAATTCGTTTGGTTCTGTTTTGCTTATAGAATCGGCCCCAATTCAGTATCAATTCCTTTCCTTTTCTTTCCGTAAAGGTGGCCAAGGCCGAAGCTTCTTTTCTTGACCGGGAGTTGGCGCTCAATTGAGCTCTTTCTCGCCCTCTCTATAAGAGAGATGGGATCACCTAAGTCTCGTTATGGATTGATGGCTAAAGGAGCGTCTACCCTTCTTTCTATGCTCATTTGGTAGAATAAGTAAGAATAGAAGAATTGAAGGGCTCGTTCTTCCTGGCTTCCAGGCTCCTGCCTTTCCACGAGCAAGTTGACTTAGTCTAGTCGACCAGCAGTAGAGGAAGGGAAGGCTTTACACTACGAATGGGGTAGTTTACTAAGTCAAGAGGTGACTAGCGCTGTTAGCAAGTGAATCAGAAGCAGTAGCAATAGGACCGACCAAGGGCGCGCTTTAACTCAAGGGTACACTTTTCTCCTTCCAGGATTTGCAGGAGTTTACTTTCGAAGGCCTTTTAAGAACCTACCCTTGATCCACTGGATATGAATCACACAACTAAGCCTCTGTTCAATTGATATCAAAAGAAAGATGGATTCCGTTCAATAAGAATATGCTAGAGATCACTTTTCCTCTCTTCACTCCTTGTTGGATACTATCAGTGGAAAGCAGTCCAACTCCTCTGGAAATGACAGCCAAGATAGGGAGTCTGGAACCAGCAAGCACTTAGGAGAGGAAATTCGATTTCGAAGCCCTATCTTGTCCCTGGAGTCCTCCCGCTACACCCATTTCACTATAACCTTTGAAAAGGGAGAATCTCCACAGACTAGGGTTCTGACCTCTTTGAACAGCTAATGTGCCTGACTATGCCCACACCGGTTCAAATACCATTCTTTTTCACTTTATCCTACCCTGCCCCTCAGGCTGAAAAAAACGCCTTTTCGTTGTCACCACTAGATCGATATGGCTAGTTTTCTATCGCTATTTCTAGCTTGAATTAAGGCAAGGCTTCGAAGCCCCTCTTCTCTCTGTAACTAGAGAGGTAGGCAAACCTGAGTTTAGAGCCACCTCGATTCGGGATGTCGGAACACCAACCGAATCCTAAACTGACTTCGGAACAGGTTCGAGAGCTTCGATCGAAAGCCTTTCCTATCTAGTCTCAGCTGATCCTTCAGCGTCTGCACCAACTAAATCGGAAGCTTAATTCGAAAGACGAGAGTAGGCTCGAGGGGGATCAAAAGACGGATTCTCGGTTCCCTAAAATGAGAAAGCTGGTTAGACTGCAATGTATGCCTATGGAAAGAAAAGTCACGAAAAGCGATCCATATGATCATAATAATGAATTGCCTATACGTCTTTTAAAAGAAGAATGTTGCTGGCTCAGGATCCCAAGCGCAAAAGCTTTCTCTCTCCCAATCAACGATGATCTCAGTAGCGCGAACTAGAGTAACAAGGCTCTAGCCAACCTAGTGGAGTAAGTGGAGGACGTTGATAGACGATTTGGTCTACTACCTCGGCTTGATCTATTGGGAATGGAATTCTTTTTTCGTCTTTCACGGATTAGCCTTTCGAGTCCCTCCTATCGTAAGCAAGTCTTGAAGGTCGACCGATAACGAGAGGAGATTTATCAAGAGAGTTGCAAAGAAATGATGAACTAAAGTAAAGGAGCCAAAGAGCAGTAGCGCGCCGAACAGGCGACCCTATACCGAAGTCTCCACCTCGCCTATGGATTGAACCTCTTCTCCCGTCGATGGTATGAGTGAGTGTAGTGGTGCGAGCATCACTCTGAAATGGAATATTCTCAAAAGAATGAAGCTAGAGAATTGCGTAGATAGTGGTGAACTCTTCTTCTAGCAGCCCTTTCTCCTCTACCGAAGGAAGGAACTCGGCTTGGAAGCAAGTCGGTCAATCTCGTAAGTAGACTTTCCTTGACCTGTAAAGCTAGTAGGCGGATAAATTCACTCGTGAAATGAAATCAAAAAAGAGCGTAATATCGAGGGAAGGACCAGTCCCCGACTAACTAATAGGGATTGAGGCAAGGGAAGTCAAGCAGTCAATAGCCCTTATCTGCTTGATGTTAGTACCACTCGATCGATAGAGGAGGCAAAATCCTCAGTTTCGACATGAGTGATTCACTCAATTGCAAGTTGGTAAGGGGCTCCGCTTTGCCCCGATGAATGCCATACCTCGCGTTCTACCATACATAGTCAAGATAAGGGTCCCGACCTTTTCCATCGAGTCAGACCGGCATCCCGACCGTTACACAATTAGAAGATTGAAGAGGATACGCTCATCAAGCAGGAGGGTGAAAGAGTGAGTTCTGGTGAATTATCTGACTCTTGGAGGAAGAAAGATCAAATCGTTGAACAAGGAGCTACTTCAATCCATACCTCGCCGAGGCATTAGCCACATTCAAGCACTGGAAAAACGATCGGCACGGGCATCTTCTCCTTCCTCTTTTGCAGGAAGGTTCACTATGTCAAGTCTCGCTTTTCTCACTATCAATTTATTCACTGGGTCGATCTTCACTTCGTCATACCAAGTCAGGATCTCATCCCCAAGGGTCGAATTAGAATCTTTTATCCGAGGCCTTTTTTCGAGCCCTTAACCGGCCGATTGGAACTCATGCTAAGGTGCCGAGGTAGATCCAATCTCCTTTTGAATCGAGAATTTTGTCGTCTAATATATCTTTTTCCTCGCAGCAAAGGACCGATCTATGAAGTACTTCAAAACTATGGATGCAATGGGAGTTACCGACACCAGATGCACAGGTGCGTGCTGCTAACAGCCATCCATGGTGGGGGACGAAAGGCGGACATGGTAGACCAATCGATATGGCTTGTCGTACTGTACTGGCTTCGGGCTAGCTGCCTTGATCCGTCTTCCTAGATGCGAAGAAGGGCCTACCAAATGATGCTCTACTGACGAAAGCAAGGGCGTTCCCGTGACACAAGGGATTCAAGACTCGAACCCAAAGGTGGCCAAACAAATCAAAGAAGAGAGGCTTTTTATTCCCTTCTCAATTTGAGTCAAAGCGTGTCTGCAAGGCCTATTGGTTACCATTTTAGGGTCCGGCAATGCAAAGAGCTTCGAAAGCAGTTTCCGCACTGGAAGCCTATGCTTCTTTGTAAGCTTTCTCGTAGTTCATATCAGACTTGGAAGGATGACTGAACCCGCTTCCTGTGATCTAATGTGATGGCTGGGGCTAATGTGCACTGGTCGGGACTACAGCTAATGCAGCGGCTGAGTCTAATGCACCCGAAGCCTGAAGTGAGTACTTGGCCGATTCCGCAGCATGAGATAGTTCAAAAGCTTGTGGTGCGAATGGAACGGGTCAATTTGACTTTTTTCTTCCTGATTTGACTTTCAAACTAGCTTGCAGGAACTGCCACTCGAACTAGCTCCAAAGCAGAAGGAAAATAACTAAATGCTCTTAGCACTCGAACTCGATCGCTTAAAGTAGGAAGCGGAAGTTCACTTGACCACGGGAGAGGAAGCCGGGTAAGTAGAAGGAGAAAGCTCGGCAAAAAGCAGGCAGCTTCAAGGTTCTGACCCCACCGGGAAAGAGGGTAACCTACACTGGATTCAGCAAACTCCCACTAACCATTAGATTGCGAACTTCAATAGTACTTCTTTCAAAAAGAATTGCATTTGCCGGGGCTGGAGGGGCACTAATCTTAACCACTGGTTACTCCAAACTGACCCAGGGACGGATACTGAAAAGAGAAAGCTGCCTTCTGAGAGACCGCTGGAGATACTAAGAAACTGCTTTCATAGAAGGCAGGATCATACTTAGAAACTACAGCTGAAGCTGGATTGGCCGGTCAGACCTTATTCTTCCAACTTCCACTGGTTGCAAAGACTCATACTTTTTCTAGGATGTAATACGTCTTTCATGGCGGGCTATTTACAAGGAAATCTTTCTCTTTATTTTATATAGGCCCAGTGCCACTTTCTCAGTGAGTAAGACATTTATAGTATCAATCCAATCCCCCTGGGAGCTCTATTTTTTTTTTGAGTTCCTCGTCAGCCAGTGCTAGTTCCGTACCAGCGAGTGGTAGTTCTGTTACATCTCGCTCAATTTGAGAAAAGAAAGGTAAACTGCTCTAAGGCCAGTTTCCTTTCGATGGCGATTCCTCTTCTCTTGCTTTTCTTGATCTGACCGGAGAGGGATAGTCAATCATAGGGCTAGTAGAGCTAAGGGTCAGAAGATTCCCCGGTGAGGATATGCTTTCGCTTTCTTTGCAGCACTCTCAATCAATAGGACTAGCAGGGATAGGAATGAAAGAAGCAATAGCGCCTACCCTATATTCAATGAAATAGAAGGCATAACATTAGGGGGATTCCTACTATAGAAAGCCCGGGATGGAAGGCCGACTTGATGGTTAAAGAGATTAGAAAAGTGCTTAGCAAGAGCAAGAGGAGCAACTGGCTGACTTACACAAAGAATGCCAAAAAGGGCCTTAGTCAAAAAGCATTCCCCTAGGAGCATTTGAGTCCCATTTTTTCGCTTTCTAAATCAAAGTGGGTACCAATCTCGATGAAAGTAGCAGCTTTCAACTGGGAAAGCTTTCAGCTACTTCATTCTCTTGATGATCTTTCCTGGGAATCAATCTCTTTTGTCGGAGCTTGCCGGGTATGGTATGAGCTTCTAGTTCCAACAACAGCTGAAATAGCTGCAGATTCTATCTATGGTCAATTCCCCTCGGGTTCCTTCCCTCCGAATGCGAATACCTTGGCCTCTTTATGGCAGCTAGATTGCCACGTTCAAGGTCAAAGCTAGTCGAACTAGAGCCTGCCTGACTCGGGTGAATTTCCACGCCTGGGCCGTCATCGGAGTGATTTCATTCGTCCTAACAGCGTGAGCAGGGGAGGGGGATATTAGAAAAATAGCTTCAAGCATTCGTGATTTGATCTTGATATATATAAATCAGAAAGAAGAAAAGATGTTTGTGATTCAATCGATCCCTCCCCAATCACTGAACTCTCTTTCCCGCAAAGCGTCTGCGAACGGATCCTCTTGTTTATTAATGACCACATCCCTACTGCCACCGCTCGTACCTTCGCCCTGGAATCGGTCTCCAGGCTAGAGAGCCATGCTATCTCAATCTCACTCGGCTTAACATAATTGGATGCTTCCTGCTTTCAGTGCCTAGTTCTAGTAGCTAGTTTCAAAGACCGGTAATCCGACTCTGATCTTTCCTGTAAACTCGAATCTCCCCCCCCTTGCTCTCGGGCGAAGTCCTTTGCCCTTGGCTTGGCCACTACTCTATCATTTGGGCTGGGATCTTTCTTTCCTAAATCCATTGACCGTTATCCGGGCATTGACTCTCTGGCTATTGCTGTTATGCCGAAAACGACTTCTTGTGAAGAGCTTGTGACAAAAGATCGGATCAGTAATAGCCTTTCTTTTATATAGCCCCGAGCCTGGTGAGCAAAAAGCATTTACACCTGGTATTGCTATGGCTAATTCGGCTATTCGAATAAAAAAGGAACAACCCTGCCCCTGCTTCCTTCCAACCGGCTGACTTTCGAGATTCGAATCCCCCATTTGCTGTTCCGGGGAAGGAAGTTCCATTTGGTTTGGTGATCTCGGTAATAGAAAGAAGAAGATCCCAAGTCCCACCCGAAAGGCTTCAAAGGATTCTGCTTTCCCTTTTCCCTATTTGATATAGGGGATCTGTTTCACTATGCTTAACACATGGAGTGCTAAGTGGTATCTATCTCCGAATCTCTCTGCCTCGGATCACTTGAATCTGAATCTCTTTCCCCTCCCGGCTTCTTCAAAAGAGAGTGAACTCTTGGATCGACCAAGCCATTCAATCAATGCTTTCGTTTCATCATCCTAGTGTCAAGCTCAAAGGCAAGAACAAGAACTTCTTCCTTTTCTACAAATGACATACCAGACTAATGAACTGGAATTGGCCTAGCCTAACGGTTCTCGAGAGAATTCCTAGTTCGTGCTAAGCTAAGGCTCAGCCCGGTTATAGCATTTGAAATAGCAGCAGATTCGTTCACAAGATCTGAAAGCATTCGTTCCGAGTCGCCATGAGGCAGAAGAGCTTACTCAAACATTCCCATAGTCACAAGCGAAAGCGAAGGTCACCAAAAGCAGAGAAAGCATCATCCTAAGAAGACTGAAAAAGAGCAGAGCGGAAACGGCAACAGCAGAGAAGATCACAGCGGCAAGACTCATTCGGCTATTACGGATCGCTTTGAGCAAGGAACTCCTCTTTCGTAGTACACTTCTTTTATTGAATTGACTGCAAAATAAAAGGTGTGATGGTCCCGCCAATGAATTTTCTCGTGAACAGCAGGATCTCTTCCACTTCTTGCTGAATACCTTTTCTTGCTTCCTCCTATAGGCCATCTTCCCCTAAGGAAGTACTTCAATGAAGGCATCGAGCCCTTAGCGGCCTTAAGTCAGGCTCATCCATCGCTCGGGATGGAGGTTGCTTTTTCTTGGCTGTAAGCTGCTTTCTTAGTTGTAGAAATCCATCACTAGTCTTTCACAACGAATAGACACCAACCATCATATGTGAATACGGTACGTACTGCTTGCCCTCTTCTCTTGCTTTCCATTTTTCGTAATGTGCATTTAAGGACTTTTTCCCTTGTATAGAAAAAGATAGACTCTTTCATAGAGAGAGATGAGTGAGAGAGCCGACCGGACCTCTAATAAGCCAAATTTTCCTTCACAGTAACAAAGGCTTACCCCACAGATTCGCCATCAGCATATCCATAAGTACTTTTGAAGTCTGCAATCGGTACTGTACTTTAAGGCTTCAATCGGTAACTTCATGAAGTCTGAAAGATGGCACTCCTTTCATAAGAACTCCCTTCTGATATTATACGGAGGCTTTAGTGAACCCGGTGTATTCGTAGCAATAAGGCCACTAAGGTCCACCTTTCTGTTACGAAAAAGATGTCCTCATCCTCGGCCAGAGGTACCTCTGCGATCCATAGCCCTAGAAAAGTGAAAGACTATCGGTGTAAAGACTCTCAGCTAGTCGGGAAAACCCCTCTATCTTTTCAAGCCCCATTCCATTGGTCGGCTCCCTCAACAAAGGGGTCCGGAATTCTTTCTTTCTCTTCCGGCCCTTTTAAGCCCAACTGCTCAGATAGCAAAATCGTAAGGTTCACAGTCTTAATCTCTTACCTTATTATCTCTTGGTAAGAGAAAAAAGTCCTATCCTTAAGGGCAGTCCTTGCGGAAGTTGGTGCTTAGCTTAGCCGTCCAATCGTGAAGTGAAGTTCTCTTAAGCGGATTTAGGGCTGGCTTCCTCCTGAGCTCTAGTTCAGTTCCTCGGATTGAGATAGAGAGCCTACCGACCCCTTCCCTTACTCAATAGGACTCACTATATAAATAGTGAATATAGATAAAGGTGTGAATGATTGGCTTGTTTAAGGCTGACCGTACCTAGTGCTTTGCTTAGTTAGTCGTTTACCTTTGCTTTGGAAAGCGGTAAGGAAGCAGCTCCTTATAAATAACTAAATAACTAAACCAAGGGGCACTGACTTTCATTCCCGAAGGCTAGGCAGCAAGTGCAGAAAGGACTTCAGGGGAGGACTCATTTATGTGAGAAAGTCTTTTATCAAATCTATTTTACGGATTCGATTACAGCATATGACAGATGCTTTAGTTTACTTTATATCTGGTTCTTCTAAGAGGTAAGTAAGCTTCCTCAAATCCTTTATAGAACCCCTTAACTCAACCGAATAAGGAGAGGTTTTAGGCGGAAGAAAAGAGCTCGGCTTGCAGTTGAACTATAGACAAAGAGCTCTAGCTGGAAAGGGGATAAGCTCGACCGAACCGAATCGAGAGGAAAGCCAGTCGTCAGATATTCCACACCATCAGACTTGGGCGAAGAGACTAGGTCCGAAGATAGGAATAAGTTCCCAACCTCAACAGAATAAGCCGAAACCAAATAAGGATAAGAAGAAAGGGCATAAAGCTAAGCAAATCAAAGTCACTCAAAAAGGCAAGAAGTTTGCTTCCAGCTCTTGATCCCCAACCAACATTTACTAGACATCTCTCACTTCTATACCCATACCCTCTCCCGCAGGAGTCTCAATCAATAACGGCTGAGGTAAAGACACCAAGGGCCTAGTGGAATGCAGTGAAAATGAAGTGGATATAAAGGACTGCCCCGGAATCAAAGAGTACCCTAGCCTCTCTACCAAAGAATAAGACGTGCGACTACTTCCAGAGAGGCCTGGGCATCCTGCTGAGTCATAGCAAAAACCCGTCCACGATCGGCTGTCCTGCCTGAGCTCCCTCTATCCCGACTCCATGGGGGCTGCCTGCCCTGTGAGGGGACCTGGGATGAATAGCCGTAGAATATGTTGGACGATCTGGTCCGTAATCAGGAATGAAATGACTGGCGCTACCTTTCGAATCTGCAAGATATGCATTAATTCGAGTCTCTCTTTCCCGCCTATTCTTCCGGGCGGTTAGGCCCTTGTGCCTAGTGATTGGTCGAGCAACGTGGCACTGACCCTCTTAGAGTATAAGAAACTAGAACTCTCCCGTTTTGGCTTCCAAAGAGCTCCTTCCTAGGAACAGCAATCCAGGGCTCCATCATTATGGATACGTTTTGTTATAGACTACCCCATGAGTGACTCGTGATTCCGAACGAGATTTTCGCCGTTTTCATTTTCACTTGAACCTAGAGCTTGATTGCTTATGTACGGATTTCTTTCCTGCTAATTATCATTTCCTAGTTATAGTTATAGAGTACCGGCCAGTAGAATCTTATTGGGACCAGAGTGCCCTCCTCTTGGTGGGCAGCAGAAACCACATTAGGGAGGTTTTCGAGAACAAAGGTAGGTCCCCCTTCAATACAATCTCAAGTCATCCGTGGCGTTTGGAGCAAAGACTTCTGACGCGGCCGGGGACAGGAGTCTCTAATCGCTGATGACCTCTTACCTATGCGCCTTCCGGTAGGACGTTAGAAAAGGATATGAATTAGGCTTTTAGGCTTTCAGTGTAGTAACCTAGATGCTGACTATAGACTCCCATCTATAGTAAAAGAGAATAAAGTCAGGCGGACACTGGCAGCTGCAAGTCAGTCGGTTGGCTTCCGGTACTAGAGCAGTCGCTCTTTCTTTCGCCAGCGAGCGGAGAAGACCATAGGCCAGAAGCGAACTGGAGAGGCTGAAAGATGGCGGGGGGATTGGTGGTTGGCCGAGGCGCCTGGGTAAGCGACACAATCTTACCTAGTGAAGGGGAAGTACGGAGGGACAAGGGCTATGAAAGCTTTCTTGGGGAACTAAGTGACTCTTTGCCCTATGGTAGTCGGTACTCTTCACGGGGTGTAGTCTGCTTTCGAAAGGGGCGTAAGCGGTAACTAGACCTCACAGGAACGAGTGGAATACTTGGTTAGAGAGGTTGAGCGGAGCTGAAGACGCTAACAGGGCATAAGACTTTCTGCAATAGGCTTAGAGGGTGGACGGAGTGAGGGCAAAGTAGGACTGCCCTTTTTCGGTGGGAAAAAAGACAAGATAGGATGAGGATCTTGGAATTTCAATGAGACTCTTTTCCTTATATAAGTCAATGTTACACAGTGCTAAATCTATCTTACCTACGCTACGTCAGAAAGAGACCTTTGGAACTACGCTCAATCACTCAGTCGAAGCAGTAGCTAGTAGGGAGGGTGCCTTTGGAACGTAGCAGAGAAAAGGCTTGGATAACTCTTTAGATAGTCCGAGAGGCGGGGTTGGAGATAGGGTTTCTCACTTTGATTACTTACTGGGCAAACTGACTTCTGTTCTGGGGCTAGGCAGAGATAGGATCGATCAATACACTAAGTGCCCGGTCTTCAATCGATTGCACCGTCTTGATCAAGTAATTCAGAGATGAGGTGTGGAGTCTTCTTTCTTGTAAGAATAGGATAAATGGATTCAATCCAGTCCCAAGCTGACTCGAGCAATTCATTTCTTTTTCACGGATGAGATTCATTTTCAAATCCCTGATCTGACTCAATAGGAAATGAACTGAAAGCGGGTCTGGTATAAATAGCTGATACCACTGTCACTCCTGTTCTTAAAGAGTCGACAGCGCGAATAGGCTCTTCTCTTTGCAATTTCAGAAGAAGAGCATGTTTTCAAGCTGTTATAATGGCGTGTGACAGAAAAGAAAGCAATAGCATTAGCTGTAGGAGTAGGATGAGCACTAGGATAAGGCTTAGAAGTCGCTAGCTAGATGTCGCGTCTGAGGGTGTAACATTGATTCGCCCTTCGAGGCATAGCTCAGGAAGGGCGAAACCTTGAAAGCAAGGAAGAAACGAGCTTTTCACTCGCGAAAGAAGTCACCACTCGGGCAAAAGCACGGCCGGCTCCCTGGTAAGATGGAGGCTTTCTCTCTTCCAGACGTTTATTGTGGGAGAAGATCCCATATTTAATGCTGGTTACGGCTAGGCGGGAGTGTAGTAACGGACTACACGCTTTTTTAGGTATGTAGCCCGGTTGCTACATGATCGAATCTCGTTTATCTGTGATCAGAGTGATGATCCTCTCAAAAACTTTTTGAATAGAATATATAGGCTCAGTCTTCGTCTATGGCGGGCAGACTTGGAAGTCTTGCTCCCATTGTTCTAAGCGCCTTGGCTGCTGTCGATTCTGTCCTCCCTTACGCTACGGTGCTTTTTGTTTTGCTTGAGTTCTTGTACCGGAAGCAAGGAATTCATTGCCCAGCAGCAGGTGTAAGAAGTCAAGATGAAGTAAGCATGTACGCAAAGATTACTCGCTCACGGCGAGCGGTACTACTATGCGTAGTATGTCCAACCAAAGGAGAGTCCATTTGGTTGTTTGCGGTTGGACACCCCGTGTCTTAGGCTCAACTGAAGCCTTTTTAGGCGCAAGTTGGGCAATCCGATTCGCCGGTAGTGACTTTTCTTCGATTCCTTCTGTCCTTAGAGGCGTCAAGCCTGTTTGCACCTTCCTTACCATTGCTATTGTATTGAATAGGCAGCTAGAATGGAAGAATCCCCTTGAATTGCTATTGAATCCGGTGCTTGAGAATGCCCGGCTTTCAGGAATAATTTTGAATACATCAGGGTAGGGACTTCTTAGACGCTCTTACACGGATCGGATATCGAACTCTTCTTTTCTTTCACAGTGCCTATCTCGAGTGGCTTAAAAGCTTTATCCCCCTATGTCAGCTGGCTGAAAAAGCAATTTATCCTTACTCAACTCGGTAAATTGAAAGAAGTCCCAACCCTCATCATATTAAAGGGGCTTTGCCGCGAGAGTTTCGACATTAGTGATTTGCTCTGAATCTGGCCCCTAAACCAAGGCAAATAGCCCATAATACATATGAATCCGACAGATCGGACCGAACTGCCAATGAAATCCATTTAGCCAGTGAAGCTAAGAAGAAAGAAATAGATCAGAAATCGAGTTTGAAGGCCCGAGAGTACGGGAACAGGTCCGGTAGGGAAGGTGCGAGATGATGAATGAAAGGGTCTGCCTCAACAGATGAATCCGTGACTGCAGCGACTGAGGAAGGAATCGATTGAAGAAGAAATGGGGAATCAGCCCTTCTTTGGTTCCAGCAGTTCCATCTCAACCATCGGGAGAGAAGCCTCCAGGCAAAACAGTTTAGGGAAGATAGGAACATCCTATTCAAGGTCAGGAATGAACGAAGGAAAGTTGAAAGGAAGCCTGGAGTTGATTGTACGTTTACGCTTTGTTGAAGCAGCTTTGAATGCGCTTTCTAATCCGCTTCTGTCAAGAAAGGAGAACAGAGAGGCTAAGGCTAACTAACTTACATGATTGAAACTACGCCTGAAAAGTGAACAATAAGAGTGTTCACTGGTAGCTAATATTGAAAGAGAAGAAGCCGTTCCTTCGCTGCTTGCTTTGCGCGCTAAGAGCTTTCTTTCCTTGCCAAAGTGAGGAGCGGAAGGATGGAATAGAAAGAGAGAATGACATTTTTTCAGAGTGAAACTGAACCAAACGCCCTCTCTCTGTAGGAATCGCTATCTATGCCACAAGGCTACTTCAAGGCAAGCTGGATCTCCTAGTTTGGGTATGAATTCATTCTCATTTTAGAAGTCCCTCTGAGGTATAGACAAGATATAGTACCAAAAAGCTAGGGGACTACCTATGAGTATGCCTAATTCCTTCTGTGAAAAGCTCAAAAGTTTTTTATGGGTTCAATTGAGAATTGCCCTCAGATTGATGGTTTGACCTCGAAGAACTTTCGCAAGTTGAAAGTGACATCTTTGTGGGTTCGGCCCTAAGGTGTGGATCATCGGGTTGAGTACAAAGCATGTTTCAGACCTTGTGACTGACTTTGAGTAGAATGGATAAAGTAGGAATAGATTTCTTCATAGTCTCTCTCCATTGTTGACTCAGCTTGTGCCTTTTCGGGTCGGGATAAGTTGGGTGTCCCGGCTCATCAGAACTTCAATCTGCTATTTCTTCGTATGCATTGGTTTTGGCACCTGCGTCAAAGGCACGAGAAAAGAAAGCCTTTGATCACCTTTCCTACTTCAATAATCGATATGAAAGCGCTTTCATAGGCCACGTTGACTAGGTGGATCTTGAATCATCAAATCACGAGTTTCGGTCAATTTCTGGATCCCTTCGTGAGAGTATCAAACTTCGCTATCTTATGCCCGAAAAGTGCTCTTCTTGAGCGATCCATTCTATGAGCGGGGCAGCTAGTAGAGAGCAAATCTCCATCTTTTTTTTTAAGCCGGTCCCATTGATCTAATCAAAGCTTGTTACGATCAGGCTCATTTGGCTGAGATCTTGTCTGGAAAAGGCTGGGGTAGGGTCAGTCTATCACTCTTTCTGGATCCAGCTTCTACTTCTTCGCTTCAGTCATGTAGTCTCCTTTTTTGATGGACTTTTCCTAGGTCAGGTAGGTAGAATAACCTTTGCAGATAAACTTCCCCGATTCACAGGTAAAGACTAAAGAAAGGCGCTTGGAGCGGGCACACAAAAGAGAGCTTTTCAAAAATCGAACTAGGGAGTCTTCCTTTACCAATGGGTCCAAAAGTATATACTACCTTAACTTAAACAGAGGACTAATTTCCTTGGACTTGATCCAAGTGTTAAGAAGTTTCATCCTGTCACTCTACTCTACCTCAAAGGGCTTTGTCCCTGCCAAGTCAAAACTAGGGCTAGCCGGACAATGAAAACTTTCTCGACAAGCTTTCCCTCATTAGCGTAGAAACAAGGGTTTCGGCTTTGGGCCGGGGTTGTTCACTCCCGTTATTAAGGCTAAACAATGTATTTTTTACCAATCCGCTTCAGCTAGTGGAGGAACCGAACCAACATGAAAGAAATGACACCTTTTTGAGCTAGTCCAGATTGCTTTGATAAAGATTGACCATTTCTGTGTACGAATATCCCTCTGGAAAGACACTTTTCGCCTCGGATGAACAATATGGGATCAACAACATCATATCATATAGTGAGTTTCGTTTGGGATACTGAAACCCAACCTTCAGGTGCAAACATTAGCTCTTAAACAAGTAGTTCCTTGAGTGCTTTTTTCCCCACCCCTGCCCGAAATCCAGCTTTGACTAAGATCATCATAGATGATTAATGCGTGCATTCCCAATCTCAACAAAAAAAAAAAAATCCTTTAGGCGAGTTACCTTCGTACCCCTGGTCGAGTAGCTTCCGCTTCTTCATTAGATTAGTAAAGGAACTATCAGCTCTCTCCTGCTCGTACATTCACTATATCTTATATATAGTCTTCCCCTCGTTTCATGGTTTATATATCCTCCAAGAGCACTTATTCCCCTTCATGTGCAACTGAAAAAATGCCCTCTTCTCGATTTATCGATGAAAACTACTATTCTATATACCTATTACCTAGAAGAATCAAGATTATGAAAGGATTTCTCCAAAGCGCAGTGCTAAATAGAAAAGAAAATCTGACCAGGGAAGGAAAAGGGGTGCTTGGCCTTTTGATAACTCTATTGTGCTAGACCCTTTTTCCCTTGAGAGTCTTTCATGACTCGGAAACTTGAAAAAGACCGATATCATATCAATTCAGCTTTCTAGATATAGATCCGAGCCTCTAATTGAATCTTTTTTTTCTTATGCTTAAGCGATTGACATACCTGCTTTTTCAAACTAGCTTGCCTATCGCTACAAGAGAGCTCGCTTCACTTGCTTACTCTGTGAGTGCATTGCTTGAAGGAGGTCTTTGCCCTTTATCTGCTAAGCGAAATCAATGTTCCATCTCTCGACTGGCTTATTGATTATCAATCCTTTCAAATCAAATGAAGCAAAAAGCATTTCTCTTTCGCCCTCGCTTGCCCCAGAAGGAATCTCAAGGCCTTAAACAAAGAGGGTCGGATAGACCTCAAAGCTTTTATGTGAACTCATCCTAGACTGTATTGCTATCAAACTGCCACCATTGTCACTGTAGGGTAGAGGCACGAAGAGTATTCTGACGGAAGCATATGATACTAGGAGTGCTATTCCAGTCTCAGGCAAAGGATAGCAATCAAGCGAGTTCCTTATATATATATAAATAGGTAATAGGCTGGCTACTAATATTCTTTCTTTTTTAGGTCAAATGTTTGAATTGGATTATAAACTGCTAGTCACTCCGGGTAGGCTATATGAACGCCTTATTCACGCCTAGGGAAGCGACCCACCGGCCCTATATAGACAAGACCCTACTTGACCTATTCCTTCCGACTCTATCCATTATCCATTGATTGCTTTGTATGGACTGCTCATATATAAGTATTCCCTCATTGGACCAATCAAAAAAGTGTAACTAGCAATGCCTGCAATGGAACTAAATGCAAGAACAGGATGGATTGTCTCACCCCCACCCAGTAAAGGATACTTGGAGGCTTTCAAACTGGATTAATAAGTCATCTAATTCTCACAGGCTTGACCACCACATGCTTTCTCATTGGCTGAGAAAAAGAGACTGCCGCCTTCTTTCAGTCCTAAATCAGTTAAGCGGCACTCATCCCTTTCTTGGCCACTTAAGGTTTCGCATCTCTCAAGCCCTGGTTGGCTACTACTGACTTTCTCTCTTCCCTCGCTATCTTGACTTAATAGCAAGCGGAGTGGGAAAGCAACTAAGAAGCAAGTTCGTCAGGCCCTCCGCCATGGGACCCATGTGGGAACTGCTAGGATCAAGCACGTCCGTACTGTCTCCAGGACTCCGCATCCCTCAGTTTGATACTCAATCTTGACCCTCTCCTGCATCCCATTCGACGAGGCGGACAACCGAAGTTCTGAAAGAGGAGCGAATACTCACCCCGTTTGCTAAGCGGGCTCATAGTCCAAGCCTCTTGGTCCGAGGAATTCGAGTACCAATCCGGTCCATGTGCTGGCTTGGCATGGAAAGGCTACCCAATCAGTCTTTTTCGCAGCTTGGTTCGCGTAAGCTCAATGCTTAGGGCAGAGTTATGGCTTTATTCCTTCTTAATCTAGCATTGCTACTCTTCTTACTATGTCTAAAATGGGACCAGACCGACAGCCCACCACTGGAACTTGCTGTGCTCTCGCTCGGCTCACTCCCGCCTGTCTTCTTACAACCATAGTAAACTTAAAGAAGGATCTTTCAGTTCACTACAGTTGGTAACCCTACACTTTCACCTACGATTTATCCTTCGCTCCTCGCTTTTGTTCAATTATAAATCAATCAAAACTTTGATGGAGATTTGTAGCATCATTCAAGTAAATACAGATTGAGATCGTAGAAACATGAGCTTGTGATATAGCTACACCTAATTCCGGACCGGTTAATGCAAGAACTATAAATAAGGGGCCAAGATCTCCTATGAAATATAAAAGATCATTCATACATAGCATAGTCCAAGCGGACCCACTTAAAATCTTTACTGAACTATGACCGGCCATCATATTAGCAAATAAACGTATTCCTAAGCTTAATGCGCGAAAACAATGAGGGATTAGCTCAAGGAGTACTAAAAAAGGTGCTAACGGCAGTGGGACTCCTGCGGGTAATGAGAAGCTTAAAAAATGAAGCCCATTTTGTTGAAATCCCACTATAGTAATGCCAATAAAAAGGGAAAATGAGAGACCCAAAGTAATGAGAAAATGACTTGTCACTGTGAAGCTATAAGGTATCATACCCTGGGGATTACGAAATAACGAAAAAGTAAAAGTGACTGAGATGCGAGGGAAAAACTTTTGTTTCACATTTCCGGAAAGACCACCTATTTGTTCGTTGACCGGGTTCAGCACGAAATCATGAATAAGCTCTACCAAGGATTGCCAAGCATTTGGTACTAAGTTTCCTCCTCCCTTTTTAGTCACAAAATGAACCAGAAGTAGGACAAAACTTAGAGTGAGCAGCATAAACAAAGATGGATTTGTGAATGAGAAAAATAAGTTTCCTATATTCATAGGAATCAATGGGATAATGGCAAATTGCTCAAGGGGGCTGTTGGGCGTAATCGTCAGAAACACTTTTCAATTGATTCCTGTAGTTCCGCTTCTTGCTCTCAAAATGAAGAAAGACTTGTCGGAAATCACCGGTTGGGTTGGTCCAACCAAGAAAGGCATGGGAGTCTTGGGCGTCAAAGTGATTCTCTGACGATATTTCGAGTTGGCTGAAAACAGTGGAAGCCTCTCTTCAAGTTCAAGAGTTTAGAAAGGCTCTTAGCATGGAAAGGAGATCTGACTTCCTTAGAAGGAGATGAGCTACCTAGATCTTTGTATGTATGGGTCTCGGTAATTGAAGAGAGAAGATAGGAAAAAGACAGAGGAAATGGCGGAGCTCTTTCTCGCTGTTGTTCCTCAAACACTGACACTGAGATAGCAAGGAGTATATCTACCTAGACGGAACTTCTTCATTTTCCCGCCCGACAGAGGGCTGCTTCAAACGGTATTACCGTAGACCCGAGAAACTCTTCCCAAAGTTCTCCTCCGTTAAGAACCTATTAAGGGCATGCCCCTGAGACTAGTGCTAATCCCTGCCTTCCTTTGCCCATCTGAGATCGAATGACAGTCATTTTTGATACGATCAGATCTGCAGCGCTGAATGATTCAATCACAGCTGATACGCATTCAATTGCTAACATCACACCGGTTATTCAACAGCAGATAGGCTTCTAGCTCCTACGAACACACCGGATATTGAAAAGAGCGCTGACTCTTCTTGCAGCGGAGTCGTTCACCAAGCTGACTGAATGCCCGTACCTTTGCTACTTGGATTGTCCTGCGAGTTCGATCAAAAAAAAATGCCAGAAAGAAAAGAATCCAATTACATTTCCTTCCGACTTCTAGAGCTCATTCTATTCCCTATCTAGGTCTAGGCTGGGCTAACTTGACTTTTCCCATCCACTGATCAAAACCTTTCTTTCTTGGAGGCATGCCTGAGAGCAAAGAAACTCTTCCGAATTAAGCGCTTAGACTTGATTCGGGGACAGTTTCAAAGGACTCGACTCACCATGCGCGTACTTGAATTGAATGAGTCTTTCATTCGTTTAGTAATGATGAAAAGCAAAGAGTGAGGCCCGTCTTCGGCGCAAAGATTGGCTTACCGCTCTGGTGTACTGAATCTTAGAATTCCCGAAGAGAACTTGACTACCTTTCAATTGAAAGAGAGGATCACTTTCTCTCTCTGTCTTCCCGTGCTTTCTGACTCTCGCTTTGAACATTCCGGGGGTACCCTGAAAGAAAAGAAAAAGCGAATCGTACTACATCTCATCAAGCAATGAGGCTAAGGTTTTCCCTTTCTTTCGGGATGAACTAAACCGAAGGCAAAAAGGGATCGAATCCCGATATAATCCATCAAAAATGCCCAGGTCATTCAAGCTTTCCTGAAAGCGCTTACGCTTACTCAATCAAACCCTATAAAAGAATCCACCACAGCTTCGTCCCAAAGCAAAAGAGATGCCAGTGCTGTGCCTATTCTCTATTCCTCATGAATTCTAGGCTTTCTGCCTCTAAGCAAACTGAACCCCCGGAACGCCTTTTCTATTTTCCCAATCTTTTTATAGAGAGTTTCATCGCGAAGGCGTGGGCCCAGTAGGGCTTTGCCGGTAACCTGATTGACCTAAGATGCTTGCTACTTGAAAAGGGGCGATGTGCAAGCTCTTCCTTCTGTCCCCTAAGTCAGTTAGTTGATCCAGAAAGCTACGCCCAAAGGTCCGGAGGCCCGGTTTCCTACGATTCTTTCTGCCAGCAGAAAACCAGAGTTGAATAAAGCTAGACCGAGAGTGCTGATTTACCTCTGTTGATTTCTCACATCCATTTTCCTCTGATTAGATTTTCCTCAGTGAATAAGTGAACACCTACCTTCGAGGCAAAATAGCTATCGTCTTTCTAAAGTCAAGAAAGTAGGGTGGAAAGTCAATCATTCTTGTCTAGCCTTCCTCTAGGGCCAATAGAAAGAAACTCCCACGCTTAGGACAGTCAGAGTCTAACTTCGCTCATAAGCATCTAAGACAGCAGCAAGGAAGTCATTCTTCCACTCGAACAGGGAGAACCTAAGGTTCCCAGGCAAGCAGAAAGATGTGATGTTGGTGGATCCATTTCATGAGACCATACCGGTGAAAAGTGAAAAGGATGCCAGTTGCTATTGAATTTCATTTCCTCCTCGAGTAGGAGGGAGATTCTCAGAGAGGAATGAGAGATTTTGAGGGTTGAATTTCTTTTTGAAATTGGACTATGACTATGGTTGATATATTGGCCTTGTCAACTACCGAAGTTAGCTTCCACCACTGGATCTTGTCTTTTTATTGAATCTAAGCGGAAGTTTGTTTTGACCTACCGCTTTCCTGGAACTTTCCTTCTGACCTTCTGACTTTCGTACCCACTACGCCCCTTATTAAGTTAAGTGGAATCCTTTCTAGAAGTGATTCTTCGCTGTCTTTATGGTTGCTATCTTCCGCCCACAGGAGGGGATAGAGACTTGACTGCCGCCGGAAGTCACTTCACTACCTTGAGATTTAGAGTAGGTTTCACACTAACTAAGGGAGAGCTCTTCGAGGTATCTCTTGTTCCAATCTTTTTCCTCTGATTTATAGTTATCTTATTGAAGTCGGCGGGGCGTAACGACTGCTAATTTCCACGCGGGAAGGCTAATAGAGATCTCAGGGAGCAAGCTCGCAATGGGCCACACACGCCTGAAACTCCCTTGTGCTCACCTTCAAGCTAAAAGTATAGTCGAATCTTTCTTTATTACTGATTCTTTTGACGTTCGTGACCCATACCCATGAGTCATTCACTCCTTAAAGATATTGGAGAAGAGTTTCTAAGATCAGAGTTCTTTCTTACTATATTCTTTATAGAACAGAGGTTTATAGTCAGTGTGACGCTAATTGGCATATCTCTTTTTTGTCGATTAGAGACCTTCCTTGCCCTGCTTAGGGCTATGTGATAGCACCCAAAGGGGACCTGGTTCACAGAGCTAGTACGAAAACTCCAAGACCGCGGAATCCCCTTTCAATCAGATCCTTAATGAATTTGAACCCCCGCCAGTGGAAAATGAAAATCAACCTTGATCCAATAGATATCTACACCCCTAGCCACATTGTGACAACACTACAGAGAAAACGGCGCTAAAAAAAGAATGGGATGACTAGTGCTGTCTCCTTTCTTATTATTGCATAGATCCTGGTCTACTTTGATGACATCCCTGTCAAGCAGCAGATGTTTATTTCCTGCCGGTTAGAGTGAACGCTACCCCCAACCAGAGTATGTCGGAATAAGAAGATCGTTTCTAGAGCTGGTCGGAGTAGCCCGAGGCCAAGATCGCCGGATAGACCTGTTTGAGCCGCTTTCCTTATTAGATCGTCAACAAAAGGGGTCCGCGGTTGACTATGTCTTGTAGATGCTACCTACAAGGGAAGAGGTTCAAGAATGGCTGCATTCTCAACTATAGGTAAGGTGGTCAGAAAGGTTTTGATTCATCAGTCTATAGTGACGGAACCTTTCCCGTCGGAGCTTAGATCTAGAAAGCGCGATGATCAATGCTGCAGGGGAGACTCGCCGAGAAGTTCCATCGTAGTGATGCGATTGAGAGTGCTTTCAGAATCGATCACGACTGATAGCAAAGAAGCAAGGGTTAGGAGCGTAGCCACTCGACCAAACAAGCAACGGCTTTCGCGCTAGGGAGAGGGTTTCACAAGGTGATTTGAATACCAGGTATTACCACACTGCTGCTCTTGTTAGGCGTAATAGCGTAATAGAAAGAAAGTTATGGCTTTTAAGGTTGCAGATGAACAATGGTGCTATGACCAAGAGATTTGACACGCCCATGCTCTCCAGTTTGACAAGAATTTGTATGCAGACTCACGGTCCCATCACAATCCCACGCCGCACTCTCCCCTCGGGCCACCCGACACTTGAGCTAGATGAGATAGCAGTTTGAACAGCATCAGTTACGGCAGCAGAGGTCCGGAAAGCACTCTTTGAGATGGCTCCTCTAAAAGCTCCTGGTCCAGATGGTGTGAATGCTTTCTTTTACCAGGAACAATGGAAGACGGTGGCGCCAAGGCTGATCAAGTTGGTCCAGGAAGCCTTTGCTACTGGGATGTTCCCTGAACACATAAAGACTGCTCATCTCTCTTTGATCCCGAAGGTCGATCAACCTGAGTTGATCACGCAGTTAGGCCCCATATCGCTTTGTAATGTGTCATACAAGTTGATTACCAAGTGTGTGGTGAACAGACTACGCCCCTTGTTGAATCGCCTGGTAGGACCTTTGAAGAGCAGTTTTCTTTCCCTCTTTTCAGAGCCCCCTTCGAATAAGATTTGATTGGCTCAGGAGATTGTCACAAAGATGCGCTCTAGCACGGGAAATAAAGGTCATATGGCTTTCAAAATAGACCTGGAAAAAGCCTATGATCAAGTGTACTGGGACTTCCTCCGACTTTCGTCTCTCTTCGACCGGTCTTTCTATCTCATTTAGAGTCCTGTCATGATCGCGCACTCGACGAAAGCTTAAAGGCATCTAAAGCCCACCGTGGTATGCGCCAATAGTGGAAACCAATCAAACTAAGCAGGTCTGGCTTACCCATCTCTCATCTCTTCTTTGCGGATGACCTTTGACTTTTTGCAGAGGCCACAAATCAGCAAGCACAGGTTCTTCAGGACACTTTAGCTGCCTTTTGCGATTCCTCGGGGGAGGGTCTTCCTCAATACTCAACTCTATTTCTCTAAAGGAGTTGCTCTGGCAAAGAGGCGATGTATCAGCTCTATATGCCACATCCCGGTGACGGATGACTTGGGGTCTTGGAGTTCCTTTGATCAATGGGCGTAGAACACAACGTACTTACCAGGCTGTGGTAGACAAGATTCAACGGAGATTGCAAGGTTGGAAAGCCAACTGCTTCAACCTCGCAGGGAGAGTAACCTTGGCACAGTCAACCTTGTCCTCTATTCCTATTTACACGCTGCAGACCACCTTGTTACCACGTTCAACATGCGAACCGGTTTTGGAGCGCATTTTAGCTATCAATTCCTGAGCAAGAATGATGAATAGATAGAATGGGTTGGAATTGATGTTCCAGTTATTAAGGGCCTCCGAAAGAAAGACTGAGAACTTTCTGATTTTTAGCTCTTGAATGGAAGAATACGGTCGCAAGACCGAAACTCAAAGGAAATACGGAAGAGGTGTACTTTGTCCCGCCCGGAGGTCATCTAGATCGAAACCCGGAGCAATAAGAACGAAAGAATCAGCCCAATTCCTTGCCCATGACCCCTAACACACCTTAAATTAGACCCGATACTCCCTCCTCTTCCCACTGCATGATGCAGTTTGAAACTCCGAAAGATATTCCCCTTCCCCCCCCAATTCCACCGGACCCAGTTGACAATCCACCTCCCTCATCGTCCCAAATTGATTATTCCGATGGATCAGTTACCATTCCTCCAGATAACCTTCTTTCCACCGCGAAGAAAAGGGATCCAATTGATTCCCTTTAAGTTGGATTCTTGTTGCGTAGAAATAGAAGGGCTCTTTCGGCTTTTTCGCCTTCTCTTTGCTCTGGGCAGGAGCCCTAGTGGACACGGGGCGAAGCGTGTCGTTCGTAATGGAAAGAAAGATAGCACAACTTCGCCTCTTTGCCTTGGATCTTCTGTGTCCATGGATTGTGAATTGGCAGGTCCATGGATTGTGAATTGGCAGAGGGACCTTCGCCCTCAATCTGATTGCTGGTGATTTTCTCTCCATCTCTTGTCAATTTGATTAATGTCCTTTTTTTGGAACTTCCGGGGCCGGAGGAAGATTCGTGAAATTGTAAGCTTGCATCGGCCATCCATCTTGATTCTTTTTGAAAGAAAACTAGTTCAATCAATAAGGCGCCTATCTTATATTATATGCAGAAGGATCTGTCAGTGGATCACCCCTATCTGGAAGTGGAACAAGAAAAAGCCGGAGGCCTTGTTATGGAAAGATAGATACTTTTTATTTTGTTCATCCCACACGTATACGTCATGGGCATCCTCTTTTTCCGGCGCGCAAATGGCTTGCCGCTCCCCTAATCGGGAAAGACCAATTAGTGGAACAAGAGCACGTCATTCAATCGCTTGGTTTTCCTAAGAGGTTTCAGGAGGATGCTGCTGGATACGGCCGTGGTGGGATTTGGCTTCTTTGGGGGAATCATCAATTCACTCTTCAATTGAAGTACTCTCTTTCCCCAGATGATTTATATGCTTAATGGAGATAATTGCTTTTTTACTGCCATTTATGCAGCTAGAAGAAGGTTCAAAATTCTTTCAGTGCGCGCTACAACTAGCAGCCCCTTTCTTTCTCTTGCATCAGCTACAGCCTGGCATGATCATCCCTGCTTACTAGTGGGAGAAAGCAATGAAATTGGCGCATATGGAGAGAAAGCTGGCAGTATGACTTCTAATGACCACAATCGTATCCAAAGATTGAGTTCTTGGATTTCCAATACTGGTCTCTTAGACTTGGGATTTGCTGGACCACCATTGACCTGCTTTCGGCAGGGAAGGATATCTCTTAAAGAGAGGCTAGATAGGGAGGGCTCTAGTCAATTCATCTTGGAGAAAGCTTTTTCCAGAAGCTAAAGTTAGCCACTTACCTCTAATTGACTCTGATCACAGGCTTCTTCTGCTTACCACAAGGAGGATTGCTCAGTCTGATTCAACTCTGAAGCCTTTTAGATTCCAAAGGATGTGCTTATCTCATCAGGGCTTGCCTGAGGTCGTGGATTTATGATGAGCTGAAAATAAAAGAGAGAGTTGGTCCTCCCCCTACTTGAACTATATCAAGAATCGAAAGAATCAGGAAGATTGCACAACCCCTCTCACGTTCGTTCTTCAATCCTCTCCCAGCAAGAAAACGGCTGCGCGTTAGGGAGAGGACCGAGACTTATTCTAAGTCGAGTGTTTCGTGACTCGACCAAAGGGATTGGAATATACCTCTATTATGCTCTATTCTTCCTTCGCACATTCTCCCTCGTCTTCATTCTGCTCTGGTGATTCCATCTGACATGGAATCTTCGTGGTGCAGGCTTGCAGACCTTCCTTATAAATTGAAAGGAACTTATTCATCTCCATTACCTTCCCAGATCAACCTAAATGGAAAGGTTCAGCCAATGGACATTATAAAGTCTCTTATGGCTATGAGCTTTTTTCTGGAGATGGAATCCTTAATCCTCGTTCTACTCTTTCCTCGAAGCTCTGGCATACTATAGGGGCAGTTACCTGCCACCAGCGGGTCCGCTTTTTCCTTTGGAGGGTAGCACAACATAGTCTTCCAACAAAACTGAAACTGCTTCATCGAGGAGTTGATGTCTCTACTCTCTTTCCCTGCTGCCAAACACATGAGGAGGATATTCTACATTGCCTTGAGGCATTGTAAGGAAGCAATCAATTTATGGAGTCAATGCGGTTCCCCTCTTTCTATTTCTTTTCCGGGACACTCTCAATGACTGCCTAAGGTGCTGGAAAGAGGTCGAAAGTAGGGCGTAGGGTGGGCGTAGCGGATTTGATCATCCTCTGCTCGTAGCGTAGGGATCCGGGGCACCGCCCAGAAGCTAGACAGAAGCTAGTTTCCCTTCCTCTCCCAGCAAGAAAAGGGCTGCGCGCTCACAACTTCGCGCTAGGAACGAAGTCACCATAGGGAGAGGAGTGAAGGGAGTTGCTTGAACGCGTTAAGTTAATAAGGGGTTTTAGCGCCTGCCTGGAAAAAGAAAGGCTTGGTTGTGTTTGTTTTGTCTGTTGGTAGTGGTTTCTTTGAATTTCTTTGTAGGCAGGATGGGGTCAAAACCTCAAATGAATTAGATCCTTCAAGAGGATGGCACTTTTTGGGATCTTAGCAGAGGAGATCCGGTGATCACTTAGAATGTCCTAGGTCACATAGTTCAAAGCAGTTTGACCTTTCATCTAAAGAAGATCGAGTTGTCTAATGATCCCAAAGGTTTGTTTATCGGTTCAATCTGCTTGGAAAAACATCCGGTCCAAGGCAGGAAATCCATTCTGGGCTAAGTTCGTTTAGAGTGTAAGTCAAGTAGCCACGTCCCGACTAAATGGAGCTTCTTTGCATGGAAGCTTATTCATGGAGGCATCTCAGTGCATTGCTGAACATGAGACAAAGCGGGAAGCAAAGGTTCCGGTGATGAAGTAGAGAACCAGAGACATATGCGTCAAACAGTCCATTCAATGACCGAGACGAGAGTTCCTCGCCGCCTTCACCCATGCCCTTGTCTAGGGCTTTCCTCGCCTATGATATGAAGAGTGATCAGAGGTTCATGCCCGAGGATGGCAAGGAAGAGAGAAAGGAAAGTCACAGAAATCCAATCAGTGCCATTAGGAGGGGGCCCCTTTTCTTTCATTTCATGACAGGGTTGAGGGGGTGGTGAGGTGGGGAAGGGTAGGACAGAACAAATTGCATAGAAGAAGGTGTCTCTTCACTTCAAGTGCAAGAAAGGCATCGAGACACTGAGAGAAAGACAAAGATAATGAAATAGCAATCAAGCTCCATTTTGAAATGAAAGAAAGCAACCAATCAAAAAAGTCGTTCAAAAAAGGAGCAAAGAAAGCGGCTTGAAGTGAAGAGCACTTTTCCTCTCCGTCGGCCGGAAGGGGTGCTCGACCCCCATTCCCCTCATTCAGGGCGGAGGAATCTACCAATCGAATGTGATCCGTACTCCATAGCTTTCATTCCTGAAGAGAGGTTCATCCATGCTATTCACAACCCATTATCGTCAGAAAAGACCGATGCCTTCATCTTTAAAGATGGTCAGTTATGTGCTTTATTGTCTTTTTCTTGATTTCTTGACGAGTCTGCTTCTCTGTTTGGGATTCTTTTCTTATATATTGGAGCCCCCTCGATTCAAAAAGGCACTAGGCGGGATGTCAGAGATTGCATTTCTCCTTACCACATTAAATGAAAAAGGAACTTCCAGGAGGACTGCTTTCTCTTTTAGAGCCTCGCCTTTATGGAGTGGACTTGCCCAGCTTCTTACTAGCACACTCAAAGATAGGAATACATATGACTAAAAGCCTAAAAAAAAGATCCACCACTTAGGAAAAGCACTAGTCGAGGCACTGGGGAAAGACTCCATGGTAGGGTTTCCTAACGTTCAACCGGGAATCTAACCTATCAACAGAAAAAACAAGCGGGATAGTCAAGAGCAGCAAATCTCTCTGAATCTAATTAGTATAAAGAGCACGCCTATGAAATCTCTCTTACTAAGGAGCTCCCTAATCCAGCCCAGTAAATACCCCTGACTAATAGGTATTCCCTATGATGATGTCCTATCCACCCCTACTGTTTATATATTTCCTACGAATGCCTGACATATGTTTCTATATTCCTTTTGTCTAGAGAGGGGAGTATAACCTGGTAATATAACCAGTAGTACTGCTTCATGTCTTATCCTATTTGCAGTTATCGGTCATGGGAGCTCTATTGGGATATACCTAGTTCCATTGGTAATCTCTGACTCTAAGTAATAAAGTCCTAATCTCCTTTTGGACTTGTGTAAACCGGGTTAATCTTTAGATTTTTGATTTTCAATTCATTAGAATAGGCCAGCCGAGCTAGTAGCAAGGACGTGATCAAGCCTGCTTGTGAGCCTGTGAGAAAGCAAGTTACGATTGGATCAGTCTCTTTTCTGCCATCCCTTTTCCATCCAGTTGTAGTTCCGTTCCATGTGGATTGCAGGCCATTTTCTTTTTAGCCAGTGAAAGCAAGAGATTCCATTGTCAAAAGAGAAGCCCCTGATTTCTCGTGCTCCCCGTGGGTTACCAAGGATCCAAACGATTTCACGGTACAACCGATTAAGCGAATGAGGGATACTATAGAAAGTTTTCATTTCCAAAGCGTGTAATCGAGTAAACAAGCTAACCTTATCTTCCAGCCGAGCCAGGAAATAAGACAATTGAAATTGGAGTAGCTTTTTCATCTTTTTCAATATAGCCGGGGTATTCCTTTATATTGGCCTTGTCCCACAGTTGCTAGTTGCATTCTTGGTGGAAGGCTAAAGAAAAGAGGCGGGTACCATTTGAATTTCAATTCAAGGGTAATCTAGAGTATCAGTACCAGGTATTGCCCTTCCTTTTCATAGTCATTCTAATTCAATTCATGAGGAGGGTAAACTAAGGAAGGATAAGAGATTGATAGGTCTAACTAGAGTTCTTTACCTTTGATTCCAGCCAGGAGGTAATATCATATTGATATTGATAGTACGCGTGCCCTTCTAGTTTGAGTGCTAGTTTCCGGTTCATTTTTCTAGTAGTTGCCCCTGTCTCTGACGATCCAGCTGTAGTTCCTTTCCTTTTTCCTGCGCAAGCGAGAAAGAAGACTAAGGCCTTTCCAGCACTAAGCATATCCTCTTTCCTTTCAGATATTTGCAGTTACCTTTTTTTGGGGGTATTCTCGTTCTAAAAAAGGGTATCGGTTCTATAGTCCCACTAGGACTAAGTTCTTCACTTGTGCTGATGTCACATTCTTCGAATATACTCCTTACTACACTAGTTTGGACTAATTTGAGGATCTTTCTGAGTCGCTTCCCTTACCCTTGTATGTACCCAGTATGACTAGTGCACCTTCATCAACTGAGTCTAACTCTCTTCCTTCCAGTACTTCGTTCAGTCCCTCCGATCGATTGTCTCGTCCTAACTTGCAGGTTGATCTTCGTCTCATAAGGTATCTTTACTTGAGGTAGTTGAAAAGGGGCTTGAATGCGCTTGCTTACTCGAAAAAAGAAGGATTTAGGTAGCCCTCAACTTCTTAATCGACATCTTTCTCTTCCGCAGACAGGAGTTCCACTACTAGATTAGATGCATCTTCTACTATATTCATTCTACTCTACGATCAATCATGATATCACTTTCACTCCGCGGTTCTTCCTTTTCTTGAATGATTGAACTCTTGCCTTTGAAAAGACTGCCCTACGGTTTGATCTGGTCAGAATTGCTCAATACCCTCTTATAGGGAGTAGAGCCTTTCACCTCCAACTGCAAAAGAAAAGAGAATCAGTATCGGTTGATTCCTTGCTTGGAGAATAGCCTTTCTCATCCGTATGGCTAGTTCCGAGCTTGATCAGAAGTAGAGCTAGTTCATAGCCTTGGAAAGCTTGATCATCAGTATCCCGCTTTCCTGCCTTTGATCTATCATGCATGCCAGCTCAATAAAGAAAAAGCGAGATGATCCATCATAACGTTTCAATCTCCGCTAGCAGTAGACGGTCTTGTTGTCAAATCCCGAACTAGACCACCAGACGGAAAGATCACTCCAGTTCGATTGCCTGCAAAAGAGATCGATTGCCTTTATTCACCCTTTCTCTAAAGCAGTCTCGCCTGAAACTGTCTTTCAAGATTGAAGTCTAGCCCCCAGTTTCAATCTCAGAAGTATCGGTGGATTCCTACGTATACTATTGATCATAGCGGGATTATCAGACTACTATCAGGTATCGGACTAGCTTGAAGCTATATTCCTACTTGATGCTATCTTCCCCTACCTTGATATCTTCCCTGTAGCTCGAATCCCAACTCCTAACAGAGTAGCTCTTTTCCCACTTCAAGCATGATTGAAGGCTAAAGTGAAAGCTAGAACTCTAAAGCGCGAGACACAGAGTCAGGGGTTTACAGAAAGTGGAATGAATAAAGAAACAAAGAACCACCAGCGGCTCCACCGAGTTTGCCCGGTAGCCTACCAGTGAGAACTACTAGGCGGGAAGGGATCTAGTCGAATTCAAGCAAAAGAATACGTCGAACCCATGCATGCTACAAGAAAGCTTGTATTTCCGTCTGGTCCAATAGATGTAACTGGCACCTTTCAGGTCGAGTCTGAAGCCATTTCTAATGAAAAAAGGTTCAGGTGGAAAGACTTTCAAACTACGCATCCACGGATCGTCAAAGTGAAGAAAGCTTCTTTTCAGCCTTGTTCTCTGTTTCGTGGTCAAAGCTAGTCTTGTCGGACTAGGAGCTCCACTAGGCTTGACCGTGGGAAATTGACTTATGAAAGATAAAGAAAGAATGACGTAGGTAGACTAACTAGAAGTAGTAGGAGTACCCGTCGAAGGGCAAATTCATCATTTAGAAAAGATCCGATACCAAGTGACAGCGCACTAGCTGGTCGGTGTGAATGAGAAATAAGTGAGTCTTTCTGGATTTCGGAAAGGAAAAGCTTGGTTGCAGGAAAAAAAGTCTAACTATAAATTTATTAATAAAATAAAGAAAGCGTTGAAAGTTCTCCTCCATCTAAGTAAGAGAAGGGAAGGTTGAAGCTTCTAGCTTCTAGGTAGTAGAAAAGCGCTAAGAAGTTCCAATCATGCTACTTCAACTATATGCTTAACACATGCAAGTTGAACTTTTCGAAGAAAAAAGAAGCGGGGTAGAGGAATTGGTCAACTCATCAGGCTCATGAGAAGAAGCGGGGTAGAGTAATTGGTCAACTCATCAGGCTCATGATCTGAAGATCCAGGTTCGAATCCTGTCCCCGCCATGTCTTGTCAATTCTGAACCGGGATACAAAGCTTGATTATTCGGTATCGCATTCTCTAAGGTCCTCTTCATCACAGGCAAGGGGCCAATTCACATCGGGAGATGGGCCTCAAAAGCAATGAACGTCCATACTTGACCGTGCGAAAGACAGACTGTATGGCTTGAAAGCGGGTCCGTCTATCATGGATTCTTTCTCACCATTCGATGATGGCAAGGCGAGAGTAGCTTAACAGGCATTGGATTAGCCTAGCCAGTCAATGGAAAGGAGGCAGAGAAGGAAAGGTTCATTAGGGCCGGGAGAGTGTGCAGATAGAGGCCTTGCATTCGATGTTGCAACTTCTGGATTCCAACCCTTTGTGACACTGAAAGCTTTAGGTAGGGAGAGGGCACGCCTTTTCGGAAACCGGGGTTCTTTATTAGCTAGCTGCAGATGAAGCACATTCAGAGTTGGGGAAACCCTTCTGATAGTGGAAGGGGGGAGATGCAAGAATTTATGCATCTCCTTGAGTTCCACTTGCAATGAAGAAAGGTGGGCTAAACGGCCAGCTCCAGCTATAGATGGGAGATGGGTAGGGGTTAGCTTCTTTCCAGACGAACCAGCCCATCCATTGAAGCTTGACGAGCAAGATAAGGTAGGGAGCCCTCACTCATCCCTTTCCTTTGGTCTGAACGAAAGTTCTGTGATATTCATTTCATATAGGTAATCTGCTCTACTATCTTTATATGTGACGAGCGAAGTGAATGGAGATAGCTGAAGGTTCTAACCGTGCCCAAAGACTTCCCGCCGAACAGAATCTCGTGTTTGATTTGAAGCATAAGGATAAGCGCTCACGTTTTTTATCCACTTTGATAGTGGGGAAATGCTGGTTGGACGCCCGGATTCAGATATTGGTAGAACAACTTTCCGAAAAAAAAAAGAAAGGATCCGGCGATGAGCCTTTTCTCAAAGGCAACAACCTAAGCGAAAGAACTGAGCGTGCGCTCGGAACTTTTTGAGTGTGACACTCTCTTTCTTTTCACTTTAAAAAAAAACGTTCTTTCTTTGAGCGTTTGTCTCGTACCAGGGTTTAGCCTTTGATTTTGAAAACCTATGACTGGATTGAATCCTTATCCTTCCCTCGCATCCAATCGGTAAGTAGGAGACAAACTCATTTATGGCCAAGTCAAATAAGGTCGAGTTTCTTTTTCTTTGATTTAGCGGGAGGCGCTCAATCCGAGAGGTATCGGTTTACGACATATTGGCATAGCATCGCATCCAAGTCAAAGGGAAAAGGGAATGTCCCCACTACCCTATGGAAAGCTATTCAACCTTTCTCCTTATCGGTTGCCCCTGCTTCTCGTACTTGACAGATGCCTTTGTTTTTCATTCCTTGTTTCACAGAAGTCAACTGAAATAAATAGGTAGGATCAAATGTCCAACTCCAAGTTTGAGGAACAAGGGCCACTCGGCTGATTTTACTATCTTTCTTTTCCCTAAATGCTCTTGCAACTCCCCTTTTGTCCATCGACTCTTTAATAAAAAGAAAAATGTTGTTTAACCCCGGAAAACATGAAAAAAAAACATCCATTCCCTTCAGACTTCCCGGCCCTCTTACAAACCGAAGCATAACCCCTATAAATACTAAATCAAGATAAGGGTGATCTTCCCCTTATTCTTGAAACCAGTCTGACTCTTCCAATTTTGAGAGTTGGGCAGGCGAATCAAGATAAATGACTAGGGGATTTCCTGCCAGAGTTCCCTCCCTTGGGTTGGGGTGTCATCAATGTTGGCAGATCTGTGAATGCTGAAGCAGAACCATCTGCTGGAGTGCCTTTCCCGCAATATATGTTGTCAGGTAAGTTTCCTTAGTGTTAGTTGAAAGCTAGGGATCAAAAATTCCCTCGGCAGGGTACAATGACTTGAATCAAATCTTCAAGAAAAGGGGTACTTGGTGCCCGTCTGAACATATATTTCTTAGCTTTCAAGATGCTCACATTTGGATTGTTCATCGGAATTCCTTCTCTTGCGAACTCTGACTGGAATCTGATCAGCATCTTTCTTTGAAGATTTTCCACTGGACTCAACATCCCAATTAGTCAATCCGAATTCCTTCCCTGAGGTTAGGGGATTACTGGCATTGAAAATAGATGACGTGAACTTGACCTCGGAAAATAGCAACAAGTGTGTTTGGAAATGGAGCAAGAGTTAGCAGGCGAAGGACAGAGTTGGGCTTTTTTGAAACCATTGAATTTAGAGATGCTTGAAGAATATCCCTAGTCGTCAGAGCTAGGCGCTTTCTAATAGACCTTATCAATGGAAGAGCCCTTTCTTTTGATACTAGAAAAAGGACTAGTTTATCAAACTGTCAGTCTACACTCATGCAATAGCTCTTACATAAGGAAAAGGAGAGGAGTATCCGTATCTACATCTACGTCCTGATTGAGTTACATAGAAACTCAGAGAACTTGGAATCAAGAGATCCAACAGAAATCAAATCAAAAAGTGAATAATCCTCCGAACCTCTGATCCAATAGCTGCTATAATATGCATCTACGACCACCTACCGGAACTCAATGAAAACTTCTACATCTACAAAAGGGTCTTTAAGAATGCATTCTGACATCGAGTCCTCAATCAATGTAGATGATTCAAGGTAGACCGAAACAACTTGTCGATCAGCTATCACCACATCGTCGCCGAGAATGGCATAGCGATCAAACTAGTGACTGTCTACGGCTTATGCCTTCACTCGGGGAGGAGCCCCCATCCAAAAAGCCAAAACCCCATTGTATAGAGTTTCATCCAACGCAGCCCTTTCTTTTGAAAGCAAATCGTCCGGGAATTCCTCTCTTGCTGCAAAAAGGGGTTGTGGGACTGATTCCTATTCCTTTCCTCTTTATGTGGAAAACTAGGCTCTTAGGCAGCTATCGAATGCGCTGTTGAAGAAATGCCACATCTGCTATCTGTCTCCCCAAGGGCTCGAGAAGGGCGCTCTTTTATTTCGGGGATTAGCCTTTGATGCGGGATTACCGCTGTTAGCACTTTCCCTCTGACTCGCTACGCTCCTTGCTGTATGGCTGACCTTCCTGACGTTCCGCCTTTCCTTCGTCACCTTGCCTTGGACTCGCTGTTGGGATAGGAATGAAGCCAGTGTCCCTTCCAGTCCGATAAAGAGTGACGATATCCCCGAATCTTCTCTTTGATAAAGCAGTAGGGGATTCTCAAGCTCTATGCCATCTTATTAGACTATTAGACCCCGCGGATTCGGAGAAAAAAGGGACCTATCCTCAAGAGGATAGCCTTCTTTCTCAAAAATGATTCAAGGACCTTTCCTTCGTCTCCAACTCCTGCTTCTTCGCACAGCCAGACCTTCTCTCCTCGCTCGGTCAAGCACCCGAAAAAGTGGAGAGGGGATGAGTTACCTCTATTCAGAAAGAATCTACCCTTCTAGCCGCACTTTTGACACCTCTATTCTGACATCAACCAAGCCATTGAGACGGAGTTCAATTAGGACCGTCCTTAAGGGGGGGCTGAGTCAGAGACAAATAGGAATGGCATCCACTATAAGATACCGGGAATCGGGGAGGGGCTTCGTTGAAAGGCTACGTAAGCCACCTCAAAGCATTGGGGTTCCCAGTCGATGAGGGAAGTCATCCTCAAGCCCTCTTCCGCTTAGAGCGTAGGTAGCAGCGTCGGCAGAATAGATTTGAGGTATAGAAAGGGGGACAGCAAAAGCAGCGATTAGAGATCACCTTCTCATTCATCAAAAACTGGACTCCCCTACGTCAACTGCACTGTGGGAAAGAAAGAATGTCTTCCGGTCAAGGCATACTATCTAAGCTACTCTCCTAGCGGGTGACTGATTTTGAACAGATCCACGCGCTGTATCTTATATATGTAACCTGCTTCACTGGAAAACCCCATATTCAATCACGCAAACCATGTAGGGTTCACAACCTAAGGCAGAAAGCGAAAGGCTAAGGGAGGGTATGGGACTAATGGTCTACTCAGGGTATTGCCCTAGTCATAGCATGGTCGAAGAGCTGGGTTTCCAGGGGGTATGGTACTACTGACTTGACAACTGGACTGGCCTTGCCAATTGTGTATAGCGGACACGAGCAAAGTTGCAGCATCTTCCTAGCCTGTTCAGGCCGAAAAGGAAGGTTGATCGAAGGATCTACATGAAGCTTAAAATACAGCTAGCTTAGGCGCAAGACAATCCTAAGACGATATGAATTGGATTGGATCTCTCTCTTGTATACGTGGTTCACCCTCTTCAATGACCTACTGACACTTCACTTTTTGAACGAGCATGGAAAGACACTGTCAAAGACTCTAGCCCCAGCTACTATGAAAGCCCGGTTCCCGGGTCAATATAACAGTCCATCCACGACATGAGAGGAGTGTACAGAAAGGGCTCAAGAGCATGTCTTCTTTTCGACCATAGCCATAAAGAGAAGAGTCTGACTCTGACCCAGAAAGCCATCTTGTAGAGAATGAACAGTCGATTTGGGCAACCGGGGACCAGACCACTAGCCTAGATAATAAAAGAGGCACGGGCTGCTATCTTCTTCTTATTAGACGATAACGAGATTGGAATAACGGGAATGGTCCCATCCCAAGCCGAAGTACCTTGCTATCAGTAGAAGTATCAGCCTTCGCGCCCAACGGAAACGAGAAAATCAAGGAGAGAAAAAAACCACTCAATTGACCAACGAAGTTCAAGAGCAATAGTCACTCGCCCATCCGGAGCATACCATAGCGAAAAGAGATCCTCAAAGGCCGCTGAAACGAAGAAAGACAAAATCATGGTAGAAGATCAAGCCAAGAGCACAGGCGAGCTAGAAAAAAGGCTCTCAGGAATGATAGGTACTCGCTCTTATACTTCCACTTCCACGGCTAAGCCGTCAAGAGTGAAGGAATAATCCGAGTTGCATCCTAAAAGAAGGAAGATTGTTCATCAGCGCTTTCAGTAACTAAGAGGAAGCCAGGTGCGTAATCCAGCTCATCCCCTCCTGTCTTGCCTGGAAAGGGAGTTTCCTTTCAGTTCTCCTTTAAGGTTCTCCTCGGTAATTCAACTAGTTAGCTGGGACAGATTCCACTGTCAAACTCAAAGATTCAATTAAGTAAGCTTGGCTTTGGCATTTCCTCGCTCAATCTCATATCAGTCAGTCTACTTGCCCGAAGCTACTGCCTTAGATCAGATGCTGAGAAGAAGGGGATAGCTATCATACCTTCAGGCAAGAAAGCTAGGAATGAAGTCGTTTGCCGGGTATCTGTCAATTTATGATTCAAAAGGCTACGCTCCTTCTCTTGCATTTGAACCCTCGTGGGAATTGGCAGCAGGCGGGGAACTTCCAAAGGCTTCAAGGGGCACAACTACGTCGTCGGCGGGGATAGACGCTACTGCAACTAGATCGCTGCGAACAGGATTGCTGGGAACTTACACAGGGGATTAGCTTAACACGAAGGCAGAAGAAAAGGATAGGCTTCAAACTGCTACACTGCCTTTCTTTAAGTGAACTGGAAAAAAGATATGCCATCTATTAACAGGTTAGAGTGACGGAGGAAATCAAACAACTTGCTCATTTGAAAGACTATTCCTGCTTGCTCGGGGAAAGACTCCGCTACGCACCTTGCCCATATTGTTGGGTTAGACAAGAGTACAACAACCACCAGATGAGAGGGGATAGGTTCACTGACTTTCTCAATAACTGGATTGCTCACTGAATAGCTTGCACTTTCATGAGAGATTTCCCTTGCCTGTTTGGTGGACGTAACCAAACTAGCACAGGTTGGAGGGTAAGGCTAGCTTATCGGATTCACTCAGATAATGCTTGATCACTGGATTTGACTTGCCAAGAGACTAGCCGTGAACCCTCACTTTCAAAGGTGATCGACCTTGACCTTTGCCTGAGACCTTAATAGCACTTCTAGAGCATGCCTGAAAAAAAAGATATTAGTAGTAGTATGCCTGATATTGCCAGAATACCTTCTCTTCTTTCTCTTTGAAATTGGAAGAACTTTCATTTTATATAGCTGTCAAGCCCTTCCTAAACTTGCAGCCAATCATCATTCGATACCTCTTTCTTCTTTCGCTAAAGAACTGAAGCATGTCCAGAAGGAGCAAGATTGACTTCCCCTACTAGAAAGACCGGTTGATCAATGTGAATGTTTATACGATCCTTGGAGCACAATAGAAAGAACATAATGAGGTTTCAACTCTTGACAAACCTCAATACACAGTCTTGCAAAAGCAAGCTTATACATGCGTCGAGTCATCCGCTTTGATGAGGTAAGGGGAAAGAAGACCACCATACCATAATAGAATGCCCGCTTATGCCATGGAGCGACCCGGATGCTAGCCCGATTTTTTCCATTGGAAAGCCCTTTGACACCCCTGGATCCTGTGCAGCAGCTATAAAGATTGCCATATAGCAAATTATGAATCTTCATTTGGCTACTCCTAATAGAGCCGATCGGGCGGATCTGAAGTTCAAATTTCTTTTGATCTTGCGGGGCAGCAGTAGTGGTCTTGCTTGACCCAATGTCGGGTGAATTGTCTGTGCCTTTACCGGTGTCTTTGACGGAGGAAGTGATTCAGAAAGGAGGGCTTCACTTTCCAATTACACTAGATGAAATGGAACTGACACTCCATCTCTATATGGAACTAGCTATCACTGAATTAACTCAAAAACCCTGCAAGAACAATACCGGTCAGAGTCGTTTACGGTGTAACTAACCATATATACGCTAAACCACTTCCTAAACGTCCACTTTCAGGTAAGTCCGATCTTTTTTCATTTCAGAAAAGTCAGCAAGCACGAAAACTTTGGTATGCACGAGCTACCTACCAAGAGGTTATTCCCACAGCTTTCTCAAGAACTAAGCTTATATCTTAAGCTAGCACCACACCCTGCCCCTTTTTTCTCCCATTCATGGGCACCGCCTTTATTTTATGGAGTCGAAGACCGAAGAGGAGAACATGTATTCAAAAAAGCTTGACTGACGCTTGTGGCTTTAGAAAAGAAAACTTGAATTCAAACTTTTGGGATCTCTTAGTTCGCACCTGTTCTAGTTTTTTTTACTCGTAGGCCCGCATTCCGGTACAAAGTAAGTCAACTCCCTTTCTAAAGAGAGAATACCTTGTTATATCTCGACGGGGCAGTTTAAGCGTGTAGTTTCCTTTTATCAAGGTAAGGTAGGGGGGCCTAGCCGGTTTATCTCTTGCCTGAAGATGCGATAGTACGAGTGAATGAAGTCCGAAAACAGGAGAGAGAGGATTTCTTTTGACACCCTGCATTCGTAGAGCTGACTACAGATAAGATCCCTAGAATTGTACTCTAAAAGGCTCTAAATGAAGTCAAAGAAATGGAACTGGCTGTGTCTTAACTCAGAAAAACAGTTTTTTTAGACTCTTTTATAAGAAACCCCCACCCAACTACGAAAGCTAACTTAACTCACCGATGTTGCACCGTAGTACGCTGCTCTGCCCTTATTTCGTTTCTAGCAGCTCACACTACGACTACGACTGGTCGAAACCAACCAGCTAATGCTACGTAAGTAAAGGTACTATCATTTGGATAGCGCAAGGATTTCTCGGTAAGTGAATCCAGAGCAGCTATGTGAGATCATCTTTTCCCATACGTACGGACGCCTCCACGTTGCACCGCGCGTTAGCAGCAAGGCTCATTGTCGATGCCCGTTGTAGAGTCGGGGCGCTATACGCATTCTTTTCGGGAGGTCAGCGACTTTTAGATACAGGTGTTCTCGACTGAGAAGGAGAGGGTGTGGCACTTTCGGAAGTTGTTAACACGAAGGTTTTCAGGACTTTAATCAGAAGCATAGAATGCAAGCTCTTACCATATTTAATTAACTGTGACTATATAGATTACTTAAGACTTTCAACAACTATTAAGACATTACTTACTATATTACTATTATCAATTACTATTATTATTACTTAACTTATGTAATTTCAAAGTAGTAGCTATCTTTAAGAGTGACTGATATTGGCATTCTTTCGACATTGTAGTTCTTAAGCTCCGCGCATTCCCGAAGAAAGAAGCGAATGTTGTCACAGAAAGGACCCGAGGGGTTGATTGGGCAATTAGGGTTGGCGAAGGTGTGGAGGTTTCGAAGTTTGTTGATAGTTTCAAATGTTTGTTATAATCCAACTCATCACCAATGTAAATGAAGAGCCTCAAGCTTACATCCACCCTCACCCATTCATGGATCTTCAGTCTTTAAACCTTGGTGAGGATAAATAAGGCTAGGGACCTTCTCCCTAAGCCCGATTTTCTTCCCTTGGACCCTATCCTCTCTGATTTTGAAAAAGATGATCTTGCTTGGGCCACTGAAGAAGAAGATGGATTGAATATTTAGGAATTGGACTTGGCATTCTCTTGAATGCTTTGATCCATCTAAGCCCATTGACAAGCAGGAAAAGGATAAATTGGGGGACTCATGGGATAATTATGGGTTTGAAGATACTGAATTGCAAAGCCCACTTGATGGTTTGAAAAGCCCACGTCCGAGTCCAAAATGGAATGGAATGACTTGGGAAGAGTTGATGGGGGACACGGAAATTTCCAAGGAAAGCCCAAATGAAAACAAATAAGAGTGGTCGTGGAGAAGGGGACTCATTGTACTTAAAAAGCTATTGCTAGTGCTAGTGCTGTACTGACTTACTCTATACCGGTCTTAGTGGACTGACAGAGTGAGCTGGAAAGGGGCTTTTCCGTCTTTCCGGGGAAATCTAATCAAGAGAGCTAGCTTCGGTCTCACGTAGCTCACCTAAGAAAGGACGGAGCTTTCGAGTGAGGATTGGCCGAGGGGAGTTCATGATGTACCTGGGTACAAATCCGCCAATAAAAAAAAGACAAGTAGAAGCCAGTGAAAGAGGAGTAGGCAGGGCTCAATAGTGCCAGTAGGGTACGTAAACGAGGACAGATCACATGCTTTTGTACTGGTCAGCTTTGAGCTGTCGAGTAAGGAGTGCTCTATCTCTTAAGAAAGGGGCTTTGGAAACCTGCCTTATTAGACGAGAAAGGGGAGTACTCTCTGACGGATTCGCTCTATTATTGCGTCCTATTCAAGAGGGAGTGATCGGGATTAAGCCGCGTGGCGATACCCGCCAAAAACAAAGGACTATTCGCTCTTTGGGGTGGGCCTTTCGTACTCAAATCCGTACGAAGATCATTATTCAGCACACTCAAATCTAGTGGATCTGGTTCCATATTCATGAAAAGCCGGGGTTGAAACATGTTCTGAAACTAAGACAACAATTATTACTAATAATAATAAAGAGTTCAGCGCCTCCAAGGCCTATAAATAGAAGCTTCTTTCAGTCTATATTTTCAAAGAGAGAGGTAGAAGTCAGAAAGAAAGACTTTCAGTAAGACTTAATGGATATCATTGCCGAAAGACTGGCAACAATTCAGAACGAAATCCGTCAGGTAGAAAACCAGAAGCTCCAATGTGAGCAAATGCTTGGTCTGTTCTGGGAGCATCTGCCTCCTGTTGATCCGGAGATCATTGCAAAAAGAATGCAAGAGCTCCGGGACCGCATTCGCGCTCTGGAAGACAGGAAGAGGGCCCTCCTCGACGAACAACAAGAGCTCATTGTGCGGGCCGCCACCCTCGGTGACCGGGGGGACTAGAATAGAAGAGTCCGTCGACTCTTTCTATAAGATTGAAATAAGTGTCTGTAGACGCAAAGTAGTGTGTTTTAATGTAGGGTCTTCTTTTTCTTTGTTTGGTGGAGATCTACTCCTATGCTAAGTGTCTTTGTTTGGTTTGATTTGTTATGTTTGCATGTATGGTCAAACCCCTAGTTGTCAATGTTGACTACTTATTCTAATAATAAAGACTTGTTCGTAAAAATGTGCTGAAAATGAAGAAAAAAGGTGTAAGCTCAGGATATGTACGGACACTTAAAAAACTGAATCAATCAAATACAACAACAAGCAGCCCAGCCCACTAAGCGATTGATCGCCGTTTTCTACGCGATTTCATCGACGCTAGCTATGAAATACGGATGGATCGGCCGCGAAGCTGAAATACGCCCAATAATAGGGCCTGATCCACCATAATCTCTGAAATCTTTTTGATAGGTACCTTTTCTAACAAAAAAGAAAAGGGAGGCCCCCGCTGTGATGAGGAGACTGTTTTCACTTCACGGCGGGGGGGGGGGAAAGCGGGTTTAGGGTAGGTTTTCCTAAATTCGGTTTTTTATCAGTATTCAAATGAAAGCGGGAGCAGCATCTACCCACAGTGATCAAGGCAGAGCTACTCCTTTCCTTCTGTAATTTAAGAAAAAAAAAAAAGAAAAAGATGTCGTCGGCAGATCAAACAAAACGTTCCATTTTGACAAGCGGTTTATCCTTCCTTAGTCCTCCCCGGTCAAATCTGACTCTGGAATTTCAAAGCGAAAGAAAGCTACTCAAAAAATTGGAGAATCTTGAGCATTACAACTGTAAAGGCTGACCTTATAAGCACTCGAAATCAGAAGGAAATGTAACAGGCACTGAAACTATATCAATTTATTTAAGGGAAATGGTTGGGAAGGAAAAAGAAAGAACTGCAACTGCTGGAACTGAAACTCAAAACCCAAGGAGTGAAAATACAGAATTACTGCAGCTGACTATCCCGAAAACATTCTTTGAAAAGGAACTTATGTCAAGAATTTCAAACAAACTTGCAAAAAGCAATAAGTAAGCTATTTTATATGGAAGAGGCTTAAGCTTCAAGGGAGCTCGCTTATAAGAAGGAATTCAAATGATCAAGCCTTAAACGAAACTCTCGCAAGCGCTTATACAAGGCATTCAAAAAGGTCCCGAAAACAGCACTCCAACTGGACTGGAGGGAAACTATTCACTACTGCCTCTTCTTATGCTTGGCTGACCATCGAAGCACTTAGAACTTCACACTCTGCCGCAGGAAAGTCAATCTCTCCAAGGGCAACCATAGACTCAATCTTACACATCTTCATTTTGTTAAAGAGAAGGCGAAAGAAAAACTCCAAAAAGAAAGGATCGTTTGCATAGATGGCAACTTCAAATGTATAAAGCTTTCTTCCAATGGTTGAAATCGAGAGTAACTGCCTAGAATCGAAGTCAGCTCGCCTTAACATTGGCTCGGCTGGACCGACATAGAAGTACTTAGCACTAGAAACCTGAAGAAGGAATGCCACTAGTCAGTAGAACTACTGATACAATACCTGGAGGGCAACTACTCCTGAGGGATAGGCAGAAAGAAATTCAACTAGAACTCAAATGAAAATACCAGAGAAGGGACTACTGATACAGGGAATAGAGGTCATTTTGAGACTGAGACTCGGTCTATTGGGACTGATCCCGCTACTACGGATGGTAAAATGGGTCTTTTGACTAAAGGTTGATGATACTAAGCTAAGTCAATCTCTTCCCTTGCCTTATATCTAGGTAGACTCGGCTGACACTGGAGCCAGTTGGATTGGTGAAATTGGCGTGATAAAAAGATTGCTTACTAGGATAGCTTGCATCTTTAGACCGTGAGCTTCTTAATAGGACTGAGACGAGAATAGCGCTTTGTTATTACCCTGCTCTGCTGGCCCTATAATCACTCCTGCTAAACTCAGACTAGCATAAAGGGGCACTGGCTATCAATAAGAAGGACGACTACTAGATGCAATGAAAGTAGCAATGACCCTAGAGAGTACTCCTCAAACGACACTAGACATCTTAATGTAAAGGGCGGCACTAGGAGACTCAAAATCTTCAGTTACGAAGACTGTCTCACAACCACCTAACGAAAGGCACTTGTTTACATGTTCAAGGTTCGATCAAGCCAGGAATTGACACTAGACATATGGATGACCTCGGCACTGGTACGAAGCTACTGGCTTGATAGAGGCTACAATGGATTTAAGTGCACTCTGCCCTAAGAGAAGTTCTTGCTGATCGTCTCACAGAAGCATTCCGCTTGGCTTTGGAGCAAGTGACGTGAGCTATGTTGACCATGAGTTTAGGAGAAGTGTACCGCCCTCGATACTGAATTCAGTGTCCAATCCACCGTCAATCTACTTTCCTGCGCTTTCTCTTGAAGCTAACCCTCCACAGGTGAAATCTGGAGATGGGCACCTATTATCATATGGATCTGGCATATCGTCTGGGTACGCTGGTTCATCTGGGCAATCAGCTGGTTAGTACCTTTCATTGGCTGGTTCATCAGGGGCAGATGAATCTGCTGAATCTGGTTTGGTCGAATCAAGTACTGGCTCTTCCTTCGCTCGCTTGAAACTAATTGGTGGCATAACTCTTCTATTCGCTATAACTATTGGCAGGCTTGGAAGAACTCAAAGAATTTGAAAAACTATAAGAACTATTCGCTTTCCACTACGCACTACGTTTTTTTTTCTGCGATTGCGCTTCGCTAGCTAACTACTCATAGTGCCACTACTAGAAATATAAACTATAATTGAACTCCTTCCCTTCTTACTTTCCTGAGCGAGTAGGTGATGTAAGGTAATGCAGTCTAGGGTTACATGCCTGCTTCTTTGAACCTATTTCTTATTACGACTTTGTTCCGCCCCCTCTAAACACTCTTTTTCCTGCTTGCCCTAAACGAAAAATGCTTTGAGTGCCCTTTCCTGGCTCTCAGTTCCCTCTGACTGTTCGCTCCACCACTGAGCTTGAACCGACTTCTTTTTTCCCCGTCCTTACCTTCAAAGGCGGAGGAGTAGAAAGCTAGGGCTGAGACCAGTCAGAGATAGGACGGCTTCAGAAGATCGGCTTATTCAATCGAAGATGGAGGAAGAAACTGGCGAGGTTTTCTCCCCGCCTCGGACATTGGTAAATCCGTCCCACATCGAGTTATCGGCCAATCGGTAAGGCTAACTTCGCCCATTCATTCCTCAAGGTGACTAGGCCGGCCCTTAGGTCCAACCCCTGCCCTTTTTTCCAGCTCGGTGAATCCTATTACCCTCTCCTGTAAGCTGAAACCGCCTCTTCTGAACCTCAGTCTGCTCCGGACGAACTCTCCGATACAAGAGAGGCATTCCCATCTGATTCAACTGACTCCAATCGGCTTTGAACCGACTACTTTGAATTCACCTAGGCGATGTCTTTTTACCGACTTGCCATTCCCGGCAAAAAAAGAGATTCCCTTCCGATGCGTACTAGGGTCGGGTATAGTATCCGGTAGTTCCGCTCGGTGAAAAGGAAGTCTGGTAAGAAAGGAGAAGGCAAGGACGGAAAAGGAAGATGCCCATCTCGTCTTCATCCTATAGTCAAAGAAAGAGTGTAAGTAATCAGAAGAGCGGTTAGGATCACACTAGTCCCGGCTGGCCTAGTAGTTCCGCTTCATGCCGTACGTCAGGCTACTTGAAGGCTCGATTCCTAGCACTTCTACCCCGAGAGGTTAGATGGAATGATTTGACTCCCATGAGAGATAGGACGGTAACAAGTCGGCAAAGTCAGCTCGGATGAACCGGCACCAGGGAGTCCGTCAAGCTGACGGTACTTTATTGCTTCTTCCCACCCTCGCTCTGTCGATACCATTCCTTACGGCTTGTCCCCCGCCGGCCGGAGAGGTTAGATTTCACGAGCTAGCCGGCTATTCTCTCCTACGACATTTCACCTACGAAGAACCTACGCAATGGACTTTTCACCAACTACTTTTGCCCGTTCCCGAAGGCATTTTTGATCCTTGCCCGATGAGAGGACAGAGAAGAGAGAGGCTGTCGGCTATGGAGATAGAGACAGTGGCTTTCTGGCTTTTGAGATCAGATCCGCTTTCTGGTCAGGGGAGTAGAGGTGGTTTATTGACAAACTATCTCTGTCCAATTTCGACACACGACTAGCTGTGATTAGTCTTCCTTGTCCATGCTCAGTCTTTTTGATGATCTCACTACAAAAGAAAAGCGATGGCAGCAGCTAGAGTCACTCCAGTATTCATCAAAGAAAGAAGTGCCCTAAATGAGTTCTTTTCTCGCGATTCTGCACTCGATATAGGTTCCTTTCCTCCCCTATAACCTAAAACGGGATCTTACCCTACAAACAAGAGCCCGCGTACTGCAATGAGTAGACAGTGACAGCTATCTGAGTCAGATTCTAAATGAGTATCCCTGGGTTCATCGGTTAAGAAAATAAATTCGCTACCCCTACCTTTTTTCTTCCCTGAGCCCCTCCCCTTGAGCGTTCCCCTAAAAAAAGAAAGAAGAGAAATTGGGCCATGTTTCCCGAGAGAGGCCGCCTTCTCTCAGGCCAGCAGTCTTCTACTTCTAGTCGACTGCTCTATGACGGGCTCCCCTTTTTCCTGGGCGCTCGTCTACGCTCTGGCCCAGCAAGTCATAATTGAAAAACGATGTTTCCTTGCCGATTGAAAACTTTTCGTCAAAAAAAAAGGCAATCAATAAGAATCAAGAAAAAACAATGGAAATAGTCAATCAAGATCTAGATGGATCCCTATCTTGATCTCTATCTACGGAGATACCTATCTATATGGATAGAAAGATATCTATGAATCGATCTAGACTATCCTCTATCCGGAGATATGTCCCTATGAGCAACTACGCCGATCTTTATATGTTTTGGCCACGTCCGTTTCCGCTCCGAAGAGGAAGGTTTAGATCTTTCCATCTTATGTCGTGAGGGATGTGACCTATGTTAGGTCCATAAGATACCACAGCTTTTGGTGTTCTATGATTCACCTCCGAATAATGAGTAGGCAGTTCGATCCTTTTGATTCTTTTCTTCATAGGCGGCAGCCTTTTGATTCTTTTCTTCATAGGCGGCAGCCTTTTGATTCTTTTCTTCATAAGCAGCCTTTTGATTCTTTTCTTCATAGTCAACTGATGGGGGGATGCGGAGCAATAGGTCGAATTACTATATAAAGAAGAGTGATCAACTATAGGACTTCTTGTTCGAGTAGGAAGATTTCGGTTTTTCTCGTTCCTTCTCTTCGATAAGAATAGGGATTTGAAATGATACAAATTCCTCTTCATTCTGTTGTGCTCAGCGAAGGAACTGCCTAAGCATACTTTTTCGGATCCAAACTTCTTTGTTGTTCTTTCTAAGTCTTCTTCTTGCATAGAAGAACGCAACTTTTGCAAAAACCGGTCTTTTATTAGTAGGCGGCATCTCCTCTTAGTTTTGAGTAGGTGGAACCATTCTTTTTTTTTTCTTCTCCACATTCTGACCGGGTTATCCCGTCTTTTTCTTTTGGTTCTTCTCCACATTCTGACCAGGAATTTGCCTATGATTTTTTCAACTGATATTTCGATATAGAAAGATCTCCTTATTTCTTCACCGCGGATTCTCGCGTCATTTTCTTGAAAAGAGATTAGATCACCGTGGGACACTTTCAAATGAGTCAGACTCACCATTCTATTATTCACACAAACCCTTCGATGACTTATCGGCTGCCTTGCTTGAGGAATAGTTTCACGAAAATGGAGACGAACCGGAAGAACGTCCGATCTTGTTTCTGGATTGAGTAGAAAAGGGATATATGAAGTTCGTTTTGTTCCTCTGTGCATCTCTGTGATGGGTAAATCCCCATAAAAAAGGGGCAACTTTCGTGTAGTTTGTAATTGGATGTAACTGTTCAGATTTTCTCTCGGATAAATCTTTCTCTTAATAGATCTCTTCTTTTTTCTCAATCTTCGGAGAATGCGGCGTTGTATTATTGTCAGTTTTCTGTTCCGAACATTTCCTGAAAGTAGACGACAAGTTTTAAATCTTAATGCGGGCAAGGAATATCTCGTTGAATCAGTCTTTTTCGCCACACCGGGGTGAAGGGATTCGAACCCAATTATTCCACGACCCCACACAAATCACGAGAACGAAACTACTTTCTTTATTGACGAAATTCATTTCGCCTCACTCGACTCTATATCTAGCAAAAGGTAAAGACTTGCATTCAGTTACTCTGAGAAAGATCCGGTTATCTTATGGTTAGGATTCTTATTGATCTTCCTGACTTGACTTTGAGTTGAATAAGAATAAGGAAGGAGTGTACCACCATAGATTGTACGAGACATTCAATCAAAATGAATGGATTAAGGATTCAAGAGGGGTCATGCTACCGATTCCTATCCCTAACTTGAAATATTCTACGAGAAGTCTTCAATAGATAAAAGAGAAGAAGCGAGTGAAGAAAGCAGAATCGATTCAGACTTTCCTCTCGAAGCACTTTAGGCTCCTCGAAGGAATGGACTAACTAAGTCAAGTACCTTACCTTCGACTGATAGCTAAGAGAGAGCTAGACATAATGGACATACACAAGGAAAACCCTGACCTTAGCCTCACTTCCAAGCTTGAGACCAGAAAATAAATAGAGACTATTACATTACAATGACATATAAATGCGTAATTTGATAGGTGAACCAGGATTAGAAGTGATTCCGCCCTAAAGGAGGATTTTTTCGGGGCCTATTACACCACCATCAAATGAGACTGCATGCACCACTTACAATAGCAGCACAAGAGGAAGGAAGAAAACAAAGAGAAGAAGATCATTAAAAAACCTGCAAGACAAGAGCAGTACAATCACATAAAGGAAAGACTGTGAATAACTCACGCAGTCAAGCAAAAACCTAAACTACCTATTAAGTTAAGACCTTACTACGAGGCAAGAAAGGAAATGCAAGTCGAGAAAGAGAGAGAGAACTTCCTAAAAGGAGAAGTGATCAAATTAGCCCTCGTCAAGCCCCACGGAGCGGTAAGGAAGGCAGTTCACCAGGTAAGGCCTCCCATCAGCTAGTTCGGTCGTTAGGTAGAGAAGAAAGGGATTCGCTTCGCCCCTCGATTACATAGTTACAGACTCCCAATCCCATGTCTTCTTCTTTTTCTTATGCCAAATCGGCTCTTATGCTTATGGAATCGACTGCTAATCTTAGAGCTTGGCGAGTGACTTAGGGGATTTTACCTCTTTTTGTTTGTTGAATTGATTCAGGCACTAAAAGGTAGGCTCCAAAAGTCGCAAGATCATGCCGAGAAAGTCGAAAAGCCACAGAGCCAGGTGAACTTCGAAAGCTGGAAAGAAGACGCTCGAGTTGCTAAGGAGGAGCTGACTGCTTTGAACCGTCTTCTTTGAATTCTTTTTTTTTTTAGCAATGTTGTCACTTTCGAGAATTTTTGACATGCTGCTATCGATCTAGTTTGATCAATAGTACCTTCTCTTTGGTTTCAATCCTTTCACTACTCTTTATCTACTAGTCATATAAGCTTTCCCATCCTCCTTATGGTTTCCTGCTCAAGCTAAATAAAATAACAATTCCCATTGGATCTACTCCTATTTCTGTGCTGCCTGCTGTGAAGCATCCCGTTTTTTTTGCTTGCTGTTGTGCCCTGCCCATAAGAATGGACTTCGCTCTGCCTTCTTCTCCTCGAAAGGTTGAATATTCATCAAAGGATGTACGATTCCTAAAGGCGCACCGAAACAACGGTTGATACAGGCATTCGGGCAGGTGATGGGTGCAACTAGTCCATATACGATTCAATATGTCTCACTAGCGAGATCCACCAAAAAGACGGGGGGAAATATGAGAAAGGCGAGAAGGAAGCCTTCTCATTTCATTGGCTCGGTCCCTCAAATAGAAAGGGTTCACCCCTCGCCGGAAACTACTTCAAAACAAGCCCTCAATGTCAAAATGACAAAAAAAAAAGTAACAGTAAAGGCCGTAACGCACGATCATGACAAAGGGTCACTGACTAGCATGCGATATCAATCAATACGAGACGAGGGGCCAAAAAGGAATGGTTCCATCTCTATAGTGAGATTCTTTCGTTTCCTATACGATTCATCCGGCACGGGCTACGTGAGAGGGTAGACTGAAGACCATCACATCAATCAGTCATGCGGTCGGTTTGGGCTACGGTAAGTTCACCGGGAGGATCGACCCCCCTCGAGGGAGATCCTTTCCGAATGATCTCTAGTCTATCGTCTAGTCTACTGTAAGCCACGTCGCATCACCCGCATGTGCAGGGGATGCCTACCCCACACACATGGAGTGAGCAAAGACAGATGCGCAAAGGCAGTAAGACCGACTCCGACTTGTCAATAGATGCTTTTTTTTCCTTTAATCATCTTCTCCCATAGGGAGACTGAGAATAGATCCCAGATCCCCAGCCCAGGCCATGCTATCCAGAATGAACTCTTATTTCATCCCACGAGTCACCCGGTTAATCAAGATGTAGAAGCCCAACTTCCTCACAGACATAGTAGGCATAGGTCCAACCACCTTTTTTTTAGTAGAAGTCTGAGCGGAGCTACCCACTGGACGAAAGGTGGAGTATGGTCCACCCGGAGCCAGGTGATATCAGTTTCAGTCTTCGCCTCTGGAAAGCGCCCGGATCCATCATTGAGCCTTAGATTCGAAGGGAATGGATTACTGACTCGATAGAGTGAGGGGAGTTGACTAGACTGACTTGAACAAGTCAAGTTCTTTCTTACTTATTAAGAAGGGAAGCTTGGTACAACAATTTGAATTGGATAGATTTCTTCAAATCTGTAATTTGAATATGAAAGACCCTTTTACGAAAAAACCGTTGATCCGATCCAAGAGTCAGACTTTGCTATAGGAGGAAGGAAAGCTGTCAAGCCGAAACCAGTGCTACCCTCAAGTAACCCAATGGACGAATATCTGCTTCGAAAGGACCAAAGAGAGTCTTTATTGAAGCTATTCTTCGCATCTCGAGAGAAGCAGTCGATTAGTGAGCATCCCATCTCATATCTCATAAGGAAAGCCTTAATTAAGGCCTGGTTGCGGGGGAGAAGGACTAAGGATCAGTCTAATGGGACCTAGAGGAGATAGAAGCTGTAGTTAGTGAGTTGCGGGCTGAACTGCTGACTCTAGAAATGACTTCTTAAGTTAAGACTAGCCTAGCAAGAAGGATTGCTGCTAGATTCTATACCAACGCATTCTTTCCGAAAAGTAGAATCGCAAGGGTATGAAAGATAGCTATGAAAAGCAATCCACCCGAAAAACTACCAGCTTCTTCAATGGGGGATACCTTTCCTTTTCTATATCCTCTTTCCTGGGATACTATCTCCTCTTCTTCTTTTGATTCTTTCTTCTTTCTGTTCACCTGAGCTAATTCTTTACTTGCTTTCGAGCGCTTGGTCTGGCCTATTTGCTGTTTGCTGTTAGAAGGGAAGCCTGAGCACAGTAGCAGGTAAAGAGAGAGGGATTGCTCGGCAGGGAAGACGGGAGAATATCCAAACCCGAATCACAGACAGGCACTCGACTCTATATACAATAAAATAGTGAACTAAGGGGATCACAACGGCGAAGGGGGCCAATCGAGGAGACTGGAGGAGCTGGATGCAGCGATTCGGAAGTAGCGAATCGTCTTCTTTGCAGTTTTTCAGGGGAGTGGCTATCAAGCCAAAAATTCCTTTATTCGGCTATTCAGATAATTTTTTATAGAAAGTTGACTTCTTTCTTCATTCAAGTAAGATAGTTGATCGAGAAAGGTCCTCTTCCACTGAGAAACTCAGGAGCGAAAGCGATGTGCTCCAATGAAAGCCTTGCGGGTCTAACGCGGCCCTTTACTCAATGAATAGGAAATATGACCACACACAATAAGAATCCCCGCGATCTGGGGCATGAAGCAGTTGGCTCTCAATGGGAATTCTCCATAGCATGACTAGTAAAAGCAATCAAATTGATTGAGACAAGCAAGCCTCAAGCTAGGGTTCCCCATGACGAATCAATTGTGTCGGGCGAAAGAAAAGGCCGGGGCAGGAATGCGGTAGGCGGTGGTCCGGTTGACTAAGATAATAGAAAGTCTACGGTTAGGTTAAACAATATCCAACAAAGACCGTAATTACATACATAACATAGTCATAGCGGAAACTATCAAAACGAGTAAGCTAGGTTGCCTATGCCTAAAGCCTGTCTACTCCTAACAAGTATAAAGATATAACTGACTTTCTAATAGTATGGCTGGAATCAGGTTCTCCTATGCGGCTGGCTTTACGCCTTTTTGTATTTTTGAGTTATATCAATAAGTTACCGTCAAAGAGAGAGCCATGGCTGCTCACACATTGTTAGAGCGGGAAGGGTTTATATTCATTTCGCGTTGCATGAACCGGGTTGTTTGGCTATTAGATTCGCACAGACAGGCAGCAAAGAAAGGGCTTCTAGCCTACTAGTTAAGTAACAGCAGTTGTTCTAAGAATCATCCTCAGAGGGAGCCCATTACAGCACCGGGATACATAACATAAAATAAAGGCAAATCATTGTCAAGTCTTATCGTCAGGTTTGAGACTAAGATTCGAGCATTTAATCGACAGAATTTGCATTGAAAGCCAAGATGGTGTAAGTGATTCATAACTAATCTTCCCTCCCATACGTGAGTGAGTAAGTACCTAAAAAACCTTTCAGTAGAGTGAGCAAGCACTTTCACATTCTCAGAGAAAGAAACCCTGGAGCCTTCCTCTCCTGTTTATAGAAAGATAGCTGCCATCAAGACGAAGACAGAAGCAATAGCCTTCGATTAGTCGGTGGGACAGGAGGAACTCTTACTTTTCTCCTAACCGGTGCTAGTTCAAGCAAATGAAAGAGTTCAATAAAAAGAAGAGAATGTCCTGAAAGAAGAAAGGAAGTCAGGGAATGAGCTGGTGCTATAGCCAGAATCGCTTGTTACAGAATAGGTTGCATCTAGTATACTACCAGTGGAGTCATAAGTTGTAGATTTGATCTTCAATGGCTGAATCCGTTGTTCAAATAGCAGCTGCTTGGGCTTACCTTATGTTATGACCTTAGTTCCTTATCTTTAGCTTTAGAGATGGGAATTGAATTAGACAAAAAAAAAAAGAAGAGGGCGCTAATTAGATTACTTATGCCCTGGGGGAATGCCCCAAAGCCCCTATTACGACTCCTTTCGAACTTCTAGCAATAGCAAACTCGCCCCACAAAGTGGTCCAATTCTTGTGTTTAATGTGAAGCTTGGCTTAGGCAAAGCAAAGGGGAACCCAATCCAAGAAGAAAAATCCGGATGAGTATGAGTAAAGGGGTAAAGAGTCACCTCATCGATCGACCCAATTCCAGCTTCTGTTGGTCTAGCTGTCGTGTCACCTTTTGTATTAGTAAGTGATAGAATGCTTTTCTTCCGGGAATTTTCTTCCTTCTCGCCTTATCCCGTTCGTGAGGTTTTCCCGACGGGCAAGATGAAAATCTTTTTCGTCGGTCAATATCTGTAATCAAATAATTGGTTGCATGTGCTCTTTGATACTAATGGGTAAAGGAAGAAGTCGTACCAGACAAGTTCAATCAGTAATGGCTGTGAGGCACCGAGTCTGATCTTAATAGGCATCAACAAGCACATAGATGTCCGAGGCTCGAGGTACTTGAGCTTATTTTCCCTTTAGAAAGGAGACAATAAGCCCGTCAACATTGAAGCTTTCGCTTTTGGCAGCTGTTAGGCAATACCGTACGCAAGTCCGGCTCCATATAGTGACGGTGCGTTAAGGCGAGTTGATGAGCTAATACGGCTGGCTTACTTTTCATATGTGGAGGCAACCTGACGTTAAGCACTGGGGCCAGCCACAAAGGAATAGGCCTTTCTTTTTTACCTGCCGGCTTCACTTCGCGTATTAGCAAGAACGGAATTGATGTTTGAAAGAAAGTCTTACCGTGTACTAAAGCTTTCGCGTGGCGAATGCGCTTATCTAACAGGAAAAGGACTTACCGCATTAAAGAACAAAGATTGATAAGTCTTATTAACCGTTCGTGCCCCATTAGTCCTCTTCTCGCTTAGGCTCGGCGGATATTGTCCTTTGGGTTCGGACCGGGAGTTTCCGGGCTTTCATGTGATAAAGTCTTTGATAGAGTTGAAAAGGAGCGTAGCCGTAGCCTTATTCCGTTGGGAGGGATTTACGTGAAAGAAGATTGATAAGATTGGTATATAGGCTTTCTCTGGAAAGTGGCTCAGCTTTGGACGCAAGGAGCGACGAAGGGGCTGGAGGATATGGGGCATGCAAGGAGGTCATCAATCCCAGGAAGAAATCTTGCTTATACCACTGAACCTCTTAGACCACTCTTAAGGTAGTTTACAGACTAACTCATCCTACTGGCATAAGCCCAACTCTTAGAAAGAGGATGGACCCTAAGAAATTTCAATCACTTAGTTGGAAAAGGTAGACTATGGTATGAAAGAATCACTTCATCCTTCCTCTTCAAGACCAATAACTAGGTAGCCTGAGAGCAAGGAGGAAAAGTCAAGTTGTAGCGACTAGGCAAGGCAAGTGAAGCCTTCAAAAAAGTGAGACTTATCCTTAATCATATCCACTGCAAGCTTAGAATCGGATTATTAGGCAGCTGGTGGGTATAGACCCTCCTTTTATCGGAAGCTTATGTCAATGACTTAGCTGACAAGGCAAGGTATGACTATAAGGAATAATGAAATGCAAGCAATAGGTAGGAGTATTAGTTTCATCTTACTTCTCGAAGAGAGAGCATTGAGCCAGGCAATAGCATAAGAAGTAAGACTGCTCACCTCGACAAGGTTTTGGCAGATTGGAATCAGTCTCTCTTTTTCCATCTCTTTCCTAGAAAAAAAAGACTAGTGATCCTACTAGCAGACTTCTTTATTTATACAAGACAGCCTTAGACTTATCTCTTGCTCTAGGTCTCGTGCTCTTTGGCCTTTGTCTCGCTTCATAGACTGATTCTGTGCTTGCTGAAGAGTGCTAAGCCGAGCTCAATTACATCGACCGTTGCTACTACTTTACTCGTTTATGTTTTAATTATGTCTTCATAAGTAAGAAAAGGAAAAGAAAGACCTCCCCGCTTCTCTCTGCTTTCAGTTCCTTCCTTCCGGATGTTCCTATCTTCCCTAAACTGTTTTGCCTGGAGGCTTCTCTCCCGATGGTTGAGATGGAACTGCTGGAACCAAAGAAGGGCTGATTCCCCATTTCTTCTTCAATCGATTCCTTCCTCAGTCGCTGCAGTCATTGCCAGCCGTCTTGTATCCTGGCAGAAGATCCCCAAAAAAGCAAGCATTTCTTTCCTCTCAGAGCAGTAGCGGAGGGCCACATTTTGAATATCAGGCTTACGTTACAGAATACTTCAGGGTTTGAGTGAAGAGCTACAAATACAACGGCACCTGTCCTGAACTGTTTCAAAAGCACCGAGAACTACATAAGGTTTGAGACTCACTTCCTTGAAAAGGGGGGGGATGAGTTATGTAGGCTGCGCCCTTTCAATACAAAATAGAAAGCGGTTGCTCAACCAAAGCCGGTCAAAGAATCGATTATATGCCTGATATTGCCAGAAGTGAAGTACAGAAGAGCAGGAAATTCTATATTTTGAATAAAAAACTTAAGATGTTCATCTCCAAGCCTAGCCTACTCTACAGTATCATATGGTTTCGCAGGCACGTCCAACCGTACCTTGCCACTTGCCAGTTCAAAGTCTAAAAGCCGGTCAATAAGACAGATCCGGATCCTAGTGCTTCCGAGATGGTTCGATCGCTAACAAAGACAAACATGGGAAAAAGCATACTCCCAACAAGCAACTCCAAGAGCTCAAGCCTAAAGCCTTACGATTGATTGGTGGACGGCTAAGCGCCAACTGCTACGATGAAATTCAGGTAATCAGAGGATGAGGATGCGACTGACTACTACGGAACCAGGCCTTTAGCCGAAGCTTGCTCAAGAGTTTGAGTTTACGGCTATACCAAACAAAGCAAGTGTGGGAGGAAGTGACTTCGGTGGAGGTCCTTCATAAGAGATTGATTACTACACCCCTTAAGCAAGTGGCGCCGCTGCAGGTAAGTCAAAGGTATCGTATCGAAGAACCCGGCTTTCTCCTGCCTATGGTACTGTCCTTTGATTCCGATGCCGCGAAATGAAAGTATAGAGACAAGCCAATAGCCGTACTGAAAGTTTAGTCAAAATCAAGACCTTCCTGCTGTGTGTAGCCTTTGGCCACTAGTCGCGCCTTATAGCGCTCTATCGAACCATCAGCACGCTCCTTCATTTTACCCAGCGACATCCAACAACGTTCATAGAAGGTTCATATGGCACTAAAGACCAAGTCTTCTTCTGCGGGGCTAGCCCCATCCCACTCCGCCAGGTCCAGACGGGATAAACCGGGATAAAGAAAGGCAGCAATTCACTCCTCTCCTGCTTATTATCTAGGGGCGAGCGAGCTATTCTTCTTTGGCCTCTCGTAAAGCTATCGCATCTTCGCTCCAGCAAAAAACCTTGATGTGTCCAGTGAAACTTCCAATTGAAATAGAGAAGAAGATTTCTTAACGTTAAGGTGCATTCACCAGCTTAGGGGAAACTTTAGAAAAGAGAGAGTTAGCTCATTTCTATTAAGTCAAATTGCATAGGTGATGATTTTGAACACGTTCTATCATCTCTAAGGCGATCTCATCTCGTCCGGTAGACATTCCAAGATCGATAAGCTGACGGGCCCACACCACAAAGGCGAACGAAATGACATATATAGTAGTATAGATAGAAATCGAGACTAATGCAACTGTACAAAAAGTTGTCTAGTGATCCCCGAGTAGAAGGGCTCTCGCCCAACGGAGATTCTGTAGATGTTCCGTTTTAGGGGCCCTGGATGGAATATTGGGGGGGTTCGATTCCCCCTACCCCTCATGATCATGATTGGGTCGAAAGCAGGCCCGGATCATGTTTTTTTTTCCGGTATGCCGCTCCGCGAGCAAGGAGCGATCCAACCAAGTGAGCTGTGGTTATGTCAGAATTTTCACCTATTTTGATCTATTTAGTGATCAGTCCGCTAGTTTCTTTGATTTTACTCGGTCTTCTGCTATTTATCCGGAATTCGTTAATTGCCCCGTCTGAATTCACAATGGAAAAAGTTTCTTGCGTTCTAAGATCACTGAAGGAAAAGTTGGTGAGAATATCTATTCTATTGTTCATGCTTTTTTTTTTTTACTTGGCATTTATCTTGATTGGCTTTGATTTTCATTTTTTTCTTATGAAACTCCAATCCATGCTTCTGGGGAAGTCTCTCCACTTCCTCTTTAGTCGCTTGGGGTGGTGTGCCGGTGGTATCTTTTTAATATCAATCCTTTTTGTTGATCCGGAAACCATGGCAAAGATGATGGCTCCTTCGGGGGCCTCTGGCTCAGGATCAGGTGAGGGAAGGGGCTTCCGGTGGACCGATTTATTCGGGCCCAGTTCCACAGGTCATTCCGATACCGGTGGAAACTCGGTTGGCTCTTCCGAAGTAAATCAGCCGGAGCCTGTTGCTCCTGAGGTTTATCATCCGCTACAGGAGGACGGGCAGAGGCGTCGGGAGCTAAGTGATCGTCTCAGCATCAATACTATTGGAAATCCCTTGGCCACTAGTCATTTTGATGAAATTATTGAAACCCAATTCCGAACGGAGCTTAAGATAGAGAAAGCGCTTCGTTCGGACAGGGTTCAAGAAGAGTCCTTTTTAGAGAAAAGGCACCAGATTAGGGGGGTCCTATTCTATCCGAATGGTAGGGCATTCTCATTGGAGACCTACATCGAGCACCTTAATAAAATAGAGACCTATGGGACCCACCGTAGCCTGCCTTATAGAAGGCTTATGGATGCAATTGATAGACATGAATTCAAACTGGACTTTGATGGACTAAAAAAAAGGAGAGCCTGGTAGAGCTCATCTTTGTCAGCGGCATAACTCTTTCGCTTGTAATTAGAATGAGGTAGGGAGAAAAGGATTGAACTTTCATAAAGCAAGCACCTCTTTCACATCAGAAAGTGGAGGCGGGCTTGGGTACGATCTCAAACGATTCCACATGAAATAGGACCGGAAAATTTCCCTCTTGAGTAATGGGAAGCGGGCTAGTCCCCGAAAATGCCCGAAAGCGTTGGGGTTCCAAATGGTCAGTGGTCTCATTTATGCTATGCCCTGCATCGTGTTCGCGTGTGTTTATTGAGCTTTCTTCACTTCAGCGCCATGCGCTTTGCTTCGCTTTATAGAAGAGAGAGACCGTTGTCTTGAGAGTGAAAAGCAAGCGCAAGCGATCGAAAGGATAGTCCCTCGCGCGTTCGCGCGAACTACTATAAAATGGTGAGATCATTAGTGAAAGAAGGACCAACGACGATCCTATCCTAAAGGAGAAGGAGGAGTAGGAGGAGTCAGTCTTCTTTGAAGATCGAGAAAGAAATCGGACAATTATGCCATTCGGAAGAAGTCTTCTACAGAGGGAAAGCCTGTTACGAGTAAGTGGAGAGGAAAGATCTCCAGAGATTCTGATCTCATTCCATTCCAGTGGCTCGACCAGTAACCAATGGCGAAAACTCAAAAATCTATGGTTTCCCGGTAGAACCCCATTTCGCCCAAGTTTTTGCAAAACCGGAAAAAAGAAGCGGTTTTTCGCACAGCTTGCTCATAATGCAGGTCCCACTTGTATATCGTCTTTGGCCGAAGAAGCATCGGACAGGTTGGAGTTCTTACCTTCTTGGGACTCCATGGACCAAGATCTGCTTTCATTATATGGACAATACCGATCTACTTTAGTAGATCATATGGATGTAGAAAAAGCTTCTCATTTGGATGAATTGGAAACATCTCTTTTCCATTTCTATTTACCTAGTTCATATCTTTGTTTCGTGTGTTCCCGGGAGGAATTCGATCTATTCAATCTCGGGATACCACCTAAATAACTGCGGCCAGAGAGTCAAATAGGTCGGGAAGAAAGAGTCTGAGGTCGGGTCGGACGACATACATCATCTTGGTTGGTTCCACCACCACTAGAGATGAGACATATATCTAAATCAGAGAATCTTTCTTCGCTGAATCCTTCTTGTGGTTTCGGAAATGCTGGTTCGATTCCAGCGCGCGACGTGGCAAGGCCTTTGATCTATCTCATATAATATGTCGCAACACCTCTCTTTTCTCGTTAGTTAGACGGCTGACTACCACTACCACATTCTATTGATAGTCAATACGGAGTCAGATTCAGCCGCATGGTCAATCAAACAACATTCAATTCATGGAGTGAGGTTCTTGAAAGTTGAACCCCCAGCCCCCCCTATAGTCAGTCAATTTAGGCCTCTACTTTTTTTGTTTCAAAATCAAGGCTGGAGACAAGCGCCCAGCCTTTGAGACAAAGGCCTAGACGAATTCAAAACAATTATGCTTCACTTTTCTGTAAAGAAGGGCAAAAGGAGAGTCAACGAATGCTTGACACCGCTCTCATATTCATTTGGATCTATTGGGGATACCAAATAGCTCTTCATCAAAATGAGAAGAGTTTGATCACTTTCAAAAGTGAAAAAGAAAGAAGGATCGCATCTCCTCCCGTTGCTTTTACAAGATAGGATCTTCGCTTTCATTGAATTGAAAGAGGTTATGACATGGGGGTGGGGGGACAGCGCATATGATAGGTGATTCCAGAATCCACGTGAATTTCGCCGAATAGGATAAGTTACCATCTTTGTCACGTCGTCTTAGATTGACGTCTATAACCAGATGCCATTTTTTTTCATGATTTTTTTGTGAAGAAAGTGACTGACTCTCAGACCTTGTAAGGATGGACTTGGAGTATGAGAGCTTCTTCGGAAACGAGGCAGAGTACTTCAGTTTTCAAAGAGTGCCTAGGCGTCTGTCGTGCGGCTTGTCCCTGAATCCACAGAAGTGTCAGTTCTTAATGAACCGGGGCCGGCTGCAAAGACAGGACAAAAAGCCGTCCGTTCAGGATGAGGAGGGAATCCGTGAAGGTGATCTTGACGTCTGTGAATGTGAAAGGAGTGAGGTCCTTCCTATGAACCACCATTACGAAAAATGTGAAGGATTTGTTTCGGGCGTTCGACGCGGACCGAGAAGCCCGGTCCTAAAGTCTATATACCCTTGACGCCGCCTTTGAAAGTACAGGGGGGAAGACTGGGGCCTCCATTTCGTGGGTTCCTTTACACGCAGAGCGTGTCTCGTGAGTGCAGTCGTCACCGCTACCGAAGACTCACTACTGAGACAAATGGGTTGACACAAGGGCGGTGAGGCATGGCCAGAGAGGTAGCAAAGTTCTTGTATGAGAATGTGGTGATTCTCTTTTTTTTTTTTTTCCTTTAGGGCTGGAACGCATTTGGCATTTGATTAATGAAGCGATTTAGCATTTCACTAGCACCTTCATGATTGCAATAACTTGTGACCCGAGTGAACGGGCAGGCAGAGTCGGCAAGAAAAAGAGGGTGCTGGTTCGAATGATAAAAAAGGCTAGCTAGGAGTATACGGGGAAAGGTTGGACTTAGTCATTGTAATTACCTTCCGCCTTGTGGATATCCGCACCACTTCAAAAAAGCACCACGGGTTACATGTTTGACGTCTAGTGACGACTTAGCTACTTGTTTGAATTGAAAAAGGTGCTTTCACTTTCTTTAAAAAGTTGTTTATAGATAATATCGTACATAAGAAAAGAAAACAAATGAAATCAGAATCTCAAGCCTCACCTTCCCTTTCAGTTGCAAGAAAAGAACGTACCTTTTTCACTTTTCTATAGGAAGGGGTTTTTGAGTAGTTGTTAGCAGTTCTACTATCCAAGCTGGGAATTCTTGACCTTTTTTATGAAACTGAAACGCATGGCGAAAGGACTCGATTGAGATATTTATAGAGGCTAAGAGCGAGTAGGGGCGTAGCGATTATCAGTATGAGTTCTTTTTCTAGAAAAGGAGGCAGAAACTATATGCCTTCTTTCCGGTCGGTCAGTGTCACTCTCAAAAGAGAAGAAAAGACTCTTCCAGAGCAAAAAAACTCCAAGCTAACAGAGTGGATTCTTGCGTTGCGCTCAGGGAGTTGCTTGTTCCCAGCGGCCCTGCGCAAAATCAATGCCTTCTTTGCTTCAAAGGATGCGGATGCTAATCTTTGCTTCTTTTTGTACGTGCTTCTTTCTTGGCGCTGCTCCTTCCATAGCCTATCGTAGCCCTTATGCATGCTCCGTCTTCTTTTTTTCTGCTTTCGAAGGCAAGAACTTCCTGCTTGTCTCGAATCAGCACTCCGCCAATCTCACGCTGATTTGAGTCGAAAAGGAAAAGAAGGTACCCACCCTCGGTGAAGTTCAGGGATAGACCGAACCAGTTCACTAAGGATATTTGAGATCAGGGAATGTCACCCGCCGCCCACCTTCACTTGCCTGCCCGCCTGACTTGCTTCTTGCTTGAAAGAAGCTCTGAAACAAGACAATAGGGAAAGGGTTTCACTTGCCTTCCCTTCTTTGATTTGTTAACCGAGGACTAACAACTACACTCGATAATGCTCTTACGCTAACGAAACTTTTGACTTTCTTTTCTGTCTTCTTTTTACTCCTCCCTCTGCCCTGACTATCATTTTGAAAAACGAGACTGACAAACATATTTTGACTCACGAGCTCTTGACCTTCGCCAACTCGGCAGCTAGAAAGCACCACCCCGTCATGGCACTAACCGACAACGGCTATGCGCCCGACTGCGTCGACACACGTTTTGATCTTCTTCCATGTAGCCAGCATCAAAACTATGTGACATAAGCAAGGCCTCAACCCCAAAAATGAATTCAAATAGTACAGGTCTTGGCTGACTAGCGGGCACAAGTCAGGATGCTAGATGTCTTGTCTGGTGTAGGTACAAGGCAGTTGGGAGAAAGGCAAGCTAGCAGCTACTTGTTTGGTTTGGAGTATATGAAAACTCGCTATCTACCCTACCTACCACTCAAGAACCTGAAATTGGCTGGGCAACCCATAGAGTTTTGGGCTAAGTTGCTCTCGTCAAGTAGTAGTCAAGTCGAAAAGCCGTTGCGCGCCTGGGGCGCAGTTATGTAGTTTTTCAGCAAACGCCCTCTTCCTCATCTCATGTCGTTGGCTCAGGAAGCTACTAAGAAACTGGAACTGTACTTGATGGCTCTCTTTTTCTACTTCCCTAGCGTCAGTTGGGGCAGTGCTTCATTCGGGCATCCACCCTATCCTCGCTCGCGGGTTCGGTCAATTGCTCCTCTTCGCGAGATTCAAAAGAAACCTCGCTCTCTTTCTTTCGGTGGCTGACATCAAATCTTTCAGAACCTCCGGTGGAAGAAGAAAGCATGTGGACTGTCGAATTATATGAGGAGAAAGCCCGCCCAAACTTTTCTGACTGGAAGACGACCGTTTGGGGCCCTTGTTGACATAACAACAGTTGAGTCCTCGTCTTTCGATGCCATCCATGGCCTTTTCATTAACGGCCTTAGAGAGGCAATCGTAGTCCCTCGAAACTCTCGAGCGTAGGATAGTGTGAGCAGTTGGTGGATAAGTTGATTGAGCAGAAAGTCACCGATTGACTGCGCCTGGCATATAGGTAGCTTAGCTGGTTGAAAAGTCACCGGTTGAACAGAACCTTTCGGATGCATTCCTTTTGACTTGACTTTCAATCGTTTGTTTACTCTAGACCAAAAACCCTACCCTTCTCATGATTGATTCAATAGGAAAGCCCAATAGAAGTGTCCGCGGTCAGCCGGCCTGCCTTTGCTTTGTTTCAGCGTAGGCGGTAGCTGGGGTGATCCAGCTGATGATTGAATAGTAAAGACGTCTATGATATGAATATTCTATGCTTGACTTTCAGATATCAATTTCAGCTTCATCAATTGAAACCGATATCGTTTCACCGACCCAGCAAGAGGACCATGGAAAGCCAATAATGCGGGGTACATCCTTCAGTTTCTCGATCGAATCTCTCACTTGACAAAGCTTTCAATTCCGCTAATCACTTTCAATCATTACTCAACCAATAGACTTTGATGCCAAAAGGTAGATTGAATGGATTGAGTTCTCGTTTATCATCGCCCAAGGGAAGGGACATTTTCTTCTTATTTCAGTCAAAGCGTCAGCCATTTTAGCTTGTGTTTCGGAATGGTACGAACATTTTCCCAATCCTTTTGAATTCATTTCTGTGTCATGATTTGAATCAAAAATTTCTGTACCCAAATGTTCTTGATCAGATATTCGCTTAGTGCCCGCATTTGCATTTGATTTATGAGCTTCTTTAGTAGTTTCATCTAGCGGATTCTCTAAGGTAGGAAGCATATGAGGGCGTGGGTTCAAACCTTTAGGGAGATGGAAGAAGAGCTGGGTTTAAGGGATTTGGATAGAGTAGTTCGGTTTCCAGGTGAGCTGAGACCGGTAGCGGCGAGTAGACGACATGGTAGTTTGAGGGTGCGATAAGGTATGTGCTGACTTTTTAGCAAGGAAAACCTTTTTTTATGGACTTGAATGGGTCAGCATTCTCATTCGCTTAGGGGACCCCATGGGGGGTGTGGAACGTGGGTTCTCCGCTCTGGGAAGTGGCGTTGTAGCGCGTTTGGAAGCGAATGATAAGCTATACCACCAGGATGCGATGCACGGAGTTCAGGATTTCTCCTTGCTTTTGAGCTTGGCAGCTGAACAGCTAGCGTGGTGAGGTTAAGAAAGACTTCATCCCTGACCTTATCAGATAGAGTGCGATCCGAACGAAGTAGGTGAGGCGATCTACGAGCACCCCCGTGTGATCAGTGGGGGCTCTGAGCTCTGGATGAGAGTCCGAAGGTGTGATCCATCCAATGGAGGGAAACGAAGCCACCCATCCCATTGCGGATTGGGGGCGAGGCTCTGAAAGAGTCAATCAGCTTATTGGGCTAAACGGAAAGAGGTATAAGAAGGATCACTGATAGTCACCCTATGGGTGAGGGCTTGCTTGGAGCCCCTTTGGCTCTTCAGGGAATGTCGGCTAATAACCTTTCTTCCTTGTCCTTTGAAGTGAGGGACAGCAATGAATGCAGAAGAAATCCCAAAGGTATAATTTCTGATTGAAGAGCTAGGCGCTCACTCCGTTGCTTGTTCCGTTTTCTTGCTTGCTTGTTTTCGCGCTAGCGCGCTCAGTCCCTTGCTTGTTTTCGCGCTAGGCGCTCAATCCCTTGCTTGTTGCAACTTCGCGCTAGTACGAACAGTTGCTTGTTGCAACTTCGCGCTAGGCGCTCAGTCCCTTGCTTGTTGGCTGACTTGCCTAATTGAAAGGCCTTGATCACTTTATTCCCTTCCGCCCCGGTTGAAGAGTTTGAATGACAAGCTATATCACCATCACCAGGAAGGTTATCCGCTTAAGCTTTTTCCCTGCTTTTGAGCTTGTAAGCGCGGAAGGAAAGCCCAAGGGACTAAGCCCAGTTCTGAGCGTCAGGGACTGATCTACGACCAACCTATAGTTTCAAGTGAGGGACAGCTACATCAGCAAAAGTCTACCCTTTCGGTTCGTTTATTTAGATTAGAGTGCAACAAAGCATGACCGTCAAGTGAATGGCGAGGTTCTGAAAGAGACTAGCTTGTAGGCTGATGAGGAGGAGAGCTCTCTTAGAGGAAAGCCCTCCACGATTGAGAACACCAACCTTTCCTTTATTGAATCATTAACGTTTATACTTAGACATCAAAATGTCATAGTCTAAATGAGTTGATGAACGGAAGTATACAGCTGAGCAGTAGAGAGCGGTAGGGTGATGGGCGGCAGTAGCTGAGGGGCTGTGTTATGACCCAAAAAGGTCTATAACCGTGGCTGAAATGCCTCTCTAGCGGCATCGCCCTTATCGAGGCAAGAGGATTCGGAACACTCAGCCATATCAAATCAATGTGAAACTTCACACTTTTTTTTTAGTGGTACGCTCGTTCAGCGTTCAGAGTGGCAGTGCGGCATGGGAATCCCTCTTTAGCTTAGGTAAGGAAGGAGCGGCCGAGTACAGCAACAGCTCTTGCATCCGCAGCTACGGGATAGCACTGGGGCTAGCCGCCTAGCTGCGCTTGAGAGGATAGGCCTCGCCGACTGAGAGTACAGGTTCTTGGTATTCTAATCTCCTAGTTTTGGTAGTTGTTGTCGGGACAGCAAGAGGGCAGGGCGTCAGCGCTTAGGTCGGTATGGCCTGTGTGCGTGCCGTGGATCAGCAAGGACAGGTTTTTATATTGTTCCTGGTCACTTTTTGCTAACAAATTGATTGAAGGGAACGAGTGGAGGGAACGAGAGGTCAAGGTGGGCCAAGGTGGGCATGGACGTTGCAAGCAAGCCATCTTAGGAGCAGAGCGGCCTGGAAGAAGGAAGCGGATTGAGACAACCGGAATGTTCACCCATGACTTCACCTCGTTCTTTCGTTGTCAGCTGGCTAAAGCAAGAGTGGTTTCGGTTTCCGGTTCGTTCTTTGACCACCTTTAGTAATGGCAGCCGCAGCTGTGGGTCAGTCGCCAGGAATGAGTGGATTTTCCTCGGTACTTTGAACTCCAAATCAGCCTATCGGCGTGCGAGCGTCGGCAACGAGTAAGCAAGGGTGACAGGCTGGTGTATGGACAACGAAATCCACGCGGATAGACCCTCTAATGGTTTGACCCATTATGATCGATCTTCGTAGGTTCCTTGTCCTAAAGAATTGGTCTGGTATTCTTTTTTTTAGTTTGAGCATGCCGAGCTACGTGAGCGGAAGTGAACGCTAGTGGACGAGTTTCGTAGTGAGCGGAGTGAAGATCCGATTGAGGTGAGGCGATCGGAGTGAGCGCAACAATGATACAAAGATTTCCAATCCCCGGGGACCAAGCATTTTCTTTTTGAGTCCCTATTCCCTGAGGGACCGATCACAATGCACTTGACCTAAAGATTCATCAAATCAGAAGGGCTTGATTTTGAAGGTTAGGAAAGTCGAATTGACAGATCCAGGCCCTCTTCCTTACTTTTTCCACGTGAATGAGGAGGTCTTCTTTTCATTTGAAGAGGTCCCACTCTTCAAGAGGTTTCTTTGGAATCCGTCTGGACCAGGTTGACAGTAACAAACTGCTTTGTGGATTTCCTGCTCAGGGAGTGCGGGTGGCCGGAGTCCTCCTAAGTTCTGACTTTGTTGATCCTCTGTAGCATCCATTCCTGACTGTGAGCTCTGTGAACCTCTTCTTCTTTTTCTTTGTAGCTGAAGTAGTTGCTGTTCGCTTTATATTCTGTTGAGAAGTCACTCGCGTCCCCAACTCATCTTTGATCTCCGCAATCAAGTTGCGATTTCTCCTGTTGTGTTGGCGAAACTTTCAGTAAGTAGG